TTTAATACAAATCTACTCCTAATCAAATAAAAAAGAAATAAGATAAACATTGAATGAAATACTTATTCTCCAAAATTTATGAGTTTGCTCTGTTTTGCTCGCACAATATTTTATTTGTCATGGAATTAAATAAAATTCGCAATACGACAAGAGTCAATTAAAAAAACAATAAATCTGAGGGAATTCTAATTATTTCTGCATGCCCGCGAGATAAAACAAGATATAATCCTGTGAATATTTTATTGAGACAAATATTCTTTAAATATAAACGAATCACGCTCCTTCATAGACATCAGGAGTCCATTGATGAAACGGAAATAGAGACAATTTGAAAGCTGTCCCAACTGTAATAAATGCAGCGGAGAAATAAATTAAAAGAGCATAATGGTTGAATTTAATTCCGGCAACTATTAAATCAAGCTTAAGCTGTCCACCAGAAAGTCCATACAATGAAGAAAAACCATAAAGTAAAAGAGATGAACTCACTCCACTCATTAATAAGAATTTCATACTTGCCTCGTTTGATCTTACATCCAGTTTGGTGTATCCGGATAAGAAACAGGAGGATAGGGCTAGGAATTCCAAGGACACATAAATACTTACCAAATCATTTGCATAACTAAGCACCATCCCAGCTAAACCTGCGGACAACTCAAATAACAAAGATTCTGCCAAAGCCATTTTTGAACAAAGTATATAATCAGCAGACAAAAGAACAGATAGTAACGAACGAAGCAGTAGAAAAAATCTGAATATATTATTAAAACTACTAATATGATAATGCTCATAAATATTTGGAAATTGCCATTGATAGAGCAAAGCACCCATACTGATGGACGTGGATATTATAAAAATCTTATAGAGCAATATTGTATTTTTTTCCCTATATAATAAGTCGATTACTAGTATTGCAATTAAGCTTAAAGTTATAATAATTTCCGGTAGAATTGGCACCCTAATAAGGGTAAAAATTAATTGTGGTATAGACAAATTGATATCATTCATGGTTAAATTCAGAGTAATTTTTGAAGTTGGGTTATTAGTCTTATATTTCTTTAAAAAAAAAAATTAACGCTTAAATACTTTCATATCTACGTAACTGCAAAGAGTTAATTGACAAAATAGAAATATGTAATGAAAAGTTATAAAGCAATTGGTAATTTTTAAAAACCGGATTCACCCAAGGCCTGGGCTATATTTTTTTATTAGAATCAAAACCTAATAGATTTAATTTGACAAACTTAGTTAAAACAGAACGGAGCAAACTTAGACGCCAAATTCTTTGATTTTTTGAGAATTCAAGCTTATTAGACAAAAGAAAATGATTGTGTATATCTAGGTTGAACCTCCGTCGTAAGAGATATGTTATACCTCTATGTTTGCCGGATAACGTACTACCACAAGAAATTTGTAATATATATCTCAATTTAAGCAATTTATCCCGACTTGTTGAAGCTCCGTAATACAACAAAAAGACTTGCCAAAGCTGTACAAATCTATCCAGAATCTCGTCATCTGGTAAAACAGCCCATGCCAATTTACCAATTGGACGTCCATTAATTTTACAAAAATGTTGCTTTGCCAATAACTTAATTATAATTAAAAATGGAATATTAGGATAAAATTTTTCTTCATTCAAAACACTTATGCGCAAACCCGTGACAGTTTTGACCCGAACATATTTTGATATCAATTGTGTAATTGAAGTATAACCCATAAATGAGACACAGCTGGCAGATAACAGCTGAAAATGTACTTGATCAAATCTTGTTATGTAGTGAAAATTCTGTTTAAGAAGTACTGAAAAATGATACAACCATTTTCTTACAAAATAACAAGTTCCTTTAAAAGCTATAAGAAAATCTTCTTTATATCTTACATAATGCACGCACAAACCTTGGTTTAAAAAAAAGTCAGTATCTAGCACATTTGACTCAAAATAATATATAGGAACGTATTTTGCCTTTTGAGCAATGTTATAACGATCAATAGAAATAGAATGATTGACTCGCGCTTGTTTCCACGGGTCCAGGAGAAGTAAATCGATACCATAAATGTAAAAATTCCGGAATAGAGTGTCAATCTCACTTTTTCTTTTTTCTTTTGTAGTTTTACTACAAAGGCTTTTGTCTCTATAATAGATTATTCTTAACAAATGTGGAAATAAAACATCTTGAATTTGTCGTCGAAACAATCTAATTAAAGTTTCCAAATGAATATTCTGTGGTAAATTTGTTTTTAAAACATAATTAGATTTTGGAAATTTATCTTCCAAAAAAAGAAATATCAAATGAATTGACTGCGACATCTTTAAACTACCCTTTCTTTCAGTCTTGATCTGATTGAGGAGACATATACTTAGAGTCAAACATATCATTCGTAAAAGTGATTGAAAATACAAATTTTTATCTAAGTTATCCATTTAATTTTGGACAAATCCTGAATCATCAGTTTTCAAATAATTAAAATCACGCACATTATCAATTAAACGCTTGATTGCCACTGTACTCCATAGCCCAGAAATTAACTGGGTGTCTGGCCCTTTTGACCGTTGTTTACCGTTTCTAAAATAGAATTTTTCATCAAATAAAATAAAAAATGGATATAAAAAACAATCTGTCATATTATCAAACTCATCGTTTTTCTGTGATGCATCAATTTTGCTAAAAGATTTATAAGTAGCTTTCGTCGCGGTAACTCCCAGAGTTTGGTTTGTTTGATATAGATGTTTTTACAATAAATTTGAGTTTTTGTTTACAAATAACTTTTTATGTCAATTTGTTTAGATTTATAGATGTAGTTATTCACCTAATAACAATATTGCTAAATTAATACAAGGATTAGTAAGTATCTCCGGATACAGTAGATACTTACTAATCTAGCCATCAACAATTGGCTGTCCATCCAACAAAAGATATTCCCAAGTAAATAAAATTAAGTTGGTAAGTTTATAAATTGCCAAACTTTCTATTTTCCAAAACACAAGTAATGCTAATTACCACTAATTTGCAAACTTTTATACACAATTAAAGTAAATCTTTTCGAAGGTTTTTGATAAAAGTTTAGTAATTTAAAAATTCCCGCCTTTGCTCCATTTTCTTATTGCATCATTAATACTCTTTCCAAAATTGCTTGTTCTAAAATAGGTTTTAATGGAGAACAAATAGTTTTTCCTGAACACTATGCTTCTCAACGGAATGACAAAGACAACGTAGAAGTATAATACGAGTAAAAAAGATGGATAATAAAAAAACATCTGAAAATATCTATAAAGTAAGCCCGTTAGAGTCTCCTAAACTATTAATTTTTTTTTTTTAATATAAAAAATATGAATTTTTACTACAAAGAATTGGTTTGAATTCGTTCAGATATCTTTGCCCGTTTCATAATGTCACGAACTATCTTTGTTAATTTAGCTCCCTTTTCACACAAAGTACTAATAGCCAGAAAATCTAGCTGAGTCTCCTTTTTGCTAGGATTGTAAAACCCAACTTCTCTAATGATCTTACCTTCTCGACGAGATCGAGCGTCAACCGCAACTATTCGGTAAGTCATTTATCGAGATAGGTACATGCATAGCATAGCTTAACCCCCCCGTGAAACCGCATGAGAAAATTTCAATTCGTACGGCTTGAAACGAAACTCCAGTTGAGTGGATAAGTAAAAAGACTTTTTACTTTTAGTCTCCGAATGGAGATTGTACCTCTTGTCGAGTTATCTTTTTGTGAATCAGTGTCTGATCTAATTGAAATAAATTTATGAATAGGATGAAGCAAAACACTTACGCCCTCGTCTGTTCTGTTTCTTCACTATTAAATAAGATATATTATTTAGGTTTCAGGTAGATTTTTGACATTCCCTCGTTTCTAGATTTAGTTTGAGAATCCTTAGGTTTAGGCCTAGATCCGGGGCTTTTCATATTGAGAGTCAGTAGCAACATAACATATCTCCAATAACCCCTCAGAATTAGAGAAAATATAGAATGATAGACTCATAAAACTTGGCCGCTCTTCTTTTTATATAAATAGCCATAGATACTCGCTTTTTTTTGAAATGCATAAATGAAAAGATAAATATATCCTTCGAGTTTCATTAGTAATCTGTTTTAGTAAATGTCGAAGGGAAAAGTCTTGTTCTTTGAGAAGAACCAGTGGTTACTTAATTCCACGAAAACAATCTAAATGTTCGAGTCACCCGTTGCTTTCTACCATGTCGTTTTAGACGTAATCTTACCATATTTTATTCTTGAATCCAAAAATGAAAAATTTCTCATTGTTATATACTTTATTGTTAATATTCTCTGGTTTTGCTAGCATCAATCTTTTATACCAAAAAACTTAGCACATTCCCAGAATTAACTTGAATCTGATGACGTAAAATATGTTATATTTTGAAGGATTAACCTAGATTTGATTAATCAAATCTAAAGGCTTGACTTCTCTTTAGCTGCATACATGACATCCACCGTGATTTCCAAAATATTATTTTCTTTTGCAAAAATCTCGGTATTTCGTCTAATTTTTCCCCTTACAAAACCGGGGATTTTTTTCAATTCTGACTCAGCTTCGGCGGCCCAATTGATATCTCCCCTATTCACTGATAGGGACTTAGTGTTTACTCCTTTTGTGTCATGTCCTCCAAAAACGTCTGGTGAATGATCTTCCATACCCAGATTGAATGAGTTATAAATTAGGTCTGATATTTGATTGGTTCCCTCGTAACCAAGAAAGGGTCGATATCCCGGAGGAAAATTCTGAATATGAACTGGGGAAGAAATAACCCCACACGGAATATCAATACGTTTACCGATATGACGTTCCATTTGAGTTCCAAATATGGCAGAAGGATCAATATGAGCTATCATATTCCCAATTTTAGTATGATCCTCCGTAATTATTATTTCATCACACAAACCTTGAACCTGCTCATTAAACCATTCAGCATCATGCTTGCAATATGTGCCTGAGCAACTTACACGAATTCCCATTTCTTTAACAAGTATTTTAGTGATTGAGGCGGCATGAGTTGCATCGCCGGAAACCGCTGCTTCTTTTCCAGCCAGATTTTGACAATCAATCGACTTTGAAAACCAAGCTGCTTGAGAAACATATTTAGTTTGATTTTCAATATATAAGTCGTAATTAAGCTGTTTTCCTAATAACACAGAAGCCCATAGATTTACAAGTTTTTCGATCCGTGCAATAGAATCGGCTGTATTTAAGAGACCTATTGGAGGTTGCGATATAAAAGGCATTCCATATTCTTTCTCCAAAAAAGTTGCTGACATCAAACCAATCTCCCGATAAGGCACTATATTAAACCAAGCTCTTGGTAAATCCCTTAGATTTTTAAGAAACTCCCCTTCTGGGATTATTCTATTAATTGAAATTCCCAGTTCTCCAAGCAGACGTTTCAATTCACGACAGTCATGCTGATTATGAAACCCTGGTGTAGAAATTCCTATAATATTTGCCGAAGGCTTATTTGTCAAGGATCGATTGAAGTTGCCTTCTTCACGAGCTTTATTTAAGAAATGTCGAATTATTTGATCTAAGGTTTTATCCGAAGCTTGAAGTTCGTTAACTCGGTAATGATTAACATCTGCAAGAATTACATCAGACTCAGAATACAAAGAAGCTCGATCTACAAAATTTTGTAGATCTTCCTGCAGGATACTAGAGGTACACGTAGGTGTCAAAACAATTGAATCGGGACATTATTCCTCATCTTTTCGGCTTATATTATTTACAACCTTATCCCGAGATCCACGTGCTAACACGTGACGATCGACTACACTAGCAGTTACTGGGGTAAAATCTCTTTCCCTTTCCAACATAGAGCGCATTACGTTGAAGTGGTCATCTCCCAAAGGGGCATGCATTATTGCATGTACATTTCTGAAAGAACTGGCTACCCTTAAGGTACCAATATGAGCGGGTCCGGCGTACATCCAATAGGCTAATTTCGTAATTTAATTCTACTAGTTCGTCGTTTCGCATCCTGAAGAAATCTATTGCTACATGTAGCTTGTCGTCATAATATAATTTGTAAGATCGATTGAAAAGACTATTTCTTAGTCCTTGGAATCAAAAACCAGCCCTCTCGTCCCCTTTTTTCCTTCAACCTGGGACGGAAGGATTCGAACCTCCGAGTGACGGAACCAAAACCCGCTGCCTTACCGCTTGGCCACGCCCCACAATTAATCGTTAAACTAACTATCTCACTCCTGGGCTTTTTCGTCAACCGTTTGCTCTTTTTTACTGTTTCAACTCCCCGAGTGGATTGAAAGAGGAAAAGTTGAAAGGGATTAATTTTGTAGGTATTTCCTGAAAAACGACTGACGTGTTGACACGATCGACGCAAAATTGATCTTTTGATATCTAATTATTTAACTAGCGGAATATATAATTATACATATTGCTATTTATCTATATGGCAGTAAATACATATATATAAATAGACGTACGACAGATTCACTAATAAACCAAGGGGTGAAGTGTAATCATGTCGAAAAAGAATTACTTGTTACACTGTTGGAGAATAAAATGATTGTTTTGTATAACATTTATCTAGAAAATACTTTTCACTTAATAAACGGTGCTTTTTTCGCTAAGTTACCTGAAGCTTATGCCATTTTTGATCCAATTGTAGACGTAATGCCAGTCATACCGGTGTTATTTCTTTTTTTAGCTTTTGTTTGGCAAGCCGCAGTTAGCTTTCGATAAACTACTGTCATGGGATAGAAATTAGATCACTATTGATTTAATTTATCATAGTTTTTCCGGGGTTGCCTTATTTGTTCTTTCGGAAACAGTTTGAGCATAAATGGGGATAATTATAAGAGAGGGTCAATTTTCAACAATCAAATAGAAAATGTGTTTTTCCTAATTGAATATCAATGCATTCATATGCGGCATACAAAAAAGATATTGAATGATGTTTTTTGTTTGTTTGTTGTAACTTATTTGTAATTGACAAAAATCAATCCATTATTAAATTGAACATTTCACTGAATTCTATTACCCCCTAGCAAAGGGGGCGGGGTTAAGAAACCAGATGTGCTGGTCGTCAGACAAAGTAGCAATTAGTTTGTTGCGTAAAGCGTTTTATCGCTACTTTGATCATTACTAGCTGATATTGATATTCTACATCAATTGATGGAATAGAATAAGATATCTTTATTTTTAAAATGGATGACAGTAGGCTAGATAGAGATCTGGATAAGATGGTGATTTTGAAAAAGAATTATTTTTAATTCCACATTTTTAGCTTTAATTAAATTATAGACTTCACCTCACCTCTAATTTATAGATACGGAGTTACGTCATGCTTAGCCTTAAACTTTTTGTCTACACAGTGGTTATTTTCTTCGTTTCGCTTTTTGTTTTTGGATTTTTATCAAATGATCCCGGACGAAACCCTGGCCGTAAGGATTGAATACGGAATCCTCACATTGTTTGTAGTGCTTGTAAAAACGGACTCCTAGCTCAATTTTATTGATTGACCCTTATATAAAATAAAAGGAGAGAGAGGGATTCGAACCCTCGGTACATATAAATTGTACAACGGATTAGCAATCCATCGCTTTAAACCTCTCGGCCATCTCTCCGAGAGACTTACAGTCTCCTTTTTTTTTCTATTTTAACATAGATCTAAGATGGAAGGAAGTCTATGTGGCTTTTTGTTTATGACAAAGTATAAATAGAAAACAATAGACTAAATTATAGAATTATACCCGGTAGGCAAATTCCATAGAATTTCCATAAAAACTTGAATACTAAGGCAATTTTTTTTTTTTTTTATCTGACCGGAACCCTTTTTTTTTGTTATTCAGTTGCAGGAATGGACTGGGGGTTATAAGAAAATATTGGATTTTTAGGAATATCCTATAAAATAGGACTTTCAAAGAAGAATCGATAACTTCGAAAAAATTACATCTCAATATTTTACATCCAAACCGGATTTGAATTGAACAAGTAACTTCTTTACCCTCCAAACCAAACTACCTTGTATGAGCTACCTACAGTGATCAGTTTGAAGGATATCCAAATTGATTCTAACAAAAATAAAATATTAATCAATTTAAATATTATTGAAATAACAAGTATTTCTATCCACCTTTTATACATAAAAAATCTCTAAAAGAAATAAAATAACTCCAAGGAGAGATAATGAATCTAGAAATAATTACGCAACTTGCTGTTCTGACGCTGATAGTTGTATCAGGACCGCTAGTGATTGCATTACTAGTTGCCCGTAGAGGCAATCTCTGAGATTTTCGACAATTTCTCAAGCTTCAACGCATATCATATATAGTGATTCAAATCATAGCATAGGAGGAGGGTGTTCTGCTCCTCCTATATCGATCAAATCCGAAGATTTCAGTTTGTATCACCCATCAATGGACAGATAATTCATACAGCAGCTATAATGTAACTGTATCTTAGCGGGTATAGTTTAGTGGTAAAAGTGCGATTCGTTTCATAGTGATTTCAGTAGTTGAGGGATCTTTTAAACTTAATAGCAACAGAAATAACTAAAAAGCTTTATTTTTACAGAAGTGAATTTTGTATCTATCCACTCCTTTTTTGATCTCAGGGTAAGATTTATCAATCTCGTTACTCACAAAAAGTGAAAGCTAGAAAAGTTGGTAACGAAGCAGAATTATCTCAGCACCCAAAAAACTTGGGTTAATTCATACCTCCAAAAAAGACAAGAATCTATGGGTAGACATCTAAAATATTTGTCTTATCGTCACTAAACATTGGTGAAAACATAAATACAAAATCCGAAGAGGAAAGTCAAAACAAAGAAATACCGGTTTGCCGGGATTTCTAAGCACTTACTTACTTGGACAGTATCCACTCATTAAACGACTCGGTGAGAAATATTTCCCTAAAGATTTGTTTACATAAAAAAAATAAGGAACGAATTAAAGGAAAGAAATGATAGTATTAATTTTCCTTCCGAAGGATCATCTAAAAAGTATATGCCTGAAATACATGCAAAACTAACATAGATGGTATGGATAGCTTCTCTTTCTAAAAAAGAGTATTTTGCTAGAAATATATATATAGTAGGATTACTTCTTTTATTGGGCAAATGCCAACTGGAATTAAACCACTTCTTTTGTTTTTTCCATAGACATAAAGGAGCCGGATGGACGGAAACGTCCAAGTACGGTTCTGAATTAGCGGCGCCGTAGCCTTTTGTTAATCGGTGTCGACTATAACCTTTAGCCTTCCAAGCTACTGATGCGGGTTCGATTCCCGCTACCCGCTAGTCATTATGCTAATGGCTGATATTAATTCTGATAATGCCAGTTTCGTACAAACTGAATGAATATTTTATCCGTTATTCTATCCGTCGACATAGTTGACGGATAGAATAACGGATAAAATAAGTGAGTATTTGCAAGAGACACCGCAGTAGAAAGAGACGTCCATAGCCTAATGGATAGGGCAGAGGTCTTCTAAACCTTAAGTATAGGTTCAAATCCTATTGGACGTATTTATATGCAAAATAAGCCTTCATCCAGGGGAACTGGTTGGGTAATTTTCAAATTAATTCTATAATGAAAAATACAAAAATCATTTTTCTTGCAATAAGAAAAGCTCTGTTGACTCCTCGATTCCTTCCTTTAAAATCATTTCAGCTTTTTCAGTAAACACCTTTGTGGAACGAATGATTTCACCAAAATTGGGTTTGTTGGTTGTTACATATTCACGCAGCTGAACCAAGAATCGTTTTACTTGTTCAACATCTGATACGTCTAAATATCCATTGACTCCAGTGTATATAGTAGCTACCTGTTCTTCCACCGATAAAGGAGCTGACTGAGATTGTTTAAGCAGTTCACGTAATCGCTGTCCCCTAGCTAATTGATTCTGAGTAGTTTTATCGAGATCAGAAGCAAATTGAGCAAAAGCTTCTAATTCCGCAAATTGTGCTAATTCCAATTTTAATTTGCCAGCTACTTGTTTCATAGCTTTTATTTGAGCCGCAGAGCCTACTCTAGACACAGAAATACCTACATTGATGGCTGGTCGAATTCCGGCATTAAATAAATCTGCTGATAGAAATATTTATCCATCGGTAATAGAAATAACATTGGTAGGGATATAAGCCGAAACATCTCCCGCCTGTGTTTCAACTATAGGTAAAGCTGTCATGCTTCCCTCACCTAATTGGGAACTTAACTTGGCCGCCCTCTCCAAAAGGCGAGAGTGTAAATAAAAAACATCTCCAGGATATGCTTCGCGTCCGGGCGGTCTTCTCAATAGCAAAGACATCTGTCGGTAAGCCTGGGCTTGTTTAGAAAGGTCATCATAGATAATAAGAGTATGCTGTTTACGATACATGAAATATTCGGCTAAAGCTGCTCCCGTGTAAGGAGCAAGGTATTGCAGAGTGGCTGGAGAATTCGCGGTTTCTGAAACTACAATGGTGTATTCCATAGCGCCGCGCTCTTGAAAAGTGTCAACTACCTGAGCCACAGAAGAAGCCTTTTGACCAATAGCTACATAGACACATATAACATTTTGGCCTTTTTGGTTTAAAATCGTATCTATAGCAACTGCCGTTTTGCCAGTCTGTCTATCCCCAATAATTAATTCTCGTTGACCACGACCGATAGGAATCATCGAGTCAATCGCAATCAAACCTGTTTGTAGGGGTTCATACACAGAGCGTCTTGAAATAATTCCTGGAGCGGGAGATTCTATCAATCTAAACTCAGAAGCTGGGATTTGACCTTTACCATCAATAGGTTGAGCCAACGCATTTACGACACGGCCTAAGAACGAACCACTGACCGGTATTTGGGCGATTTTTCCTGTCGCTCGTACGGATCCACCTTCTTGTATGGTTAAACCATCGCCCGTCAGTACGGCCCCAACATTATCAGATTCCAGATTCAAAGCAATACCAATTGTACCATCTTCGGATTCCACCAATTCGCCAGCCATTACTTTGTTTAATCCATGGATGCGGGCTATCCCGTCTCCTACTTAAGGTACAGTACCGATGTTAACAACTTCTACTTCTGGACTATAACCTTCAATTTGCTTGCGAATGATGCTGCTAATTTCGTCAGGTTGGATGTTTATTACCATTTTTGCCAAATAAAAAAAAGAATATTACTGTGAGAAAGAAAGGGAAAAATGGAACCTGTTCCATAATGAAATGGAGTATAAAAGTTGTTATTAAATAGATTTATTTGCCATTGCTCTTAGTAGGCCAATGTGATAATCAATTACTTGCAGATGTAATTCATTAGTTAGACGCCTGTTTAAGCTCTCTAAAGCTCTTTCAGACGCTAATCGAGAAACTTGCTGTCGAACTTGCTCAATGGCTCGTTGCTTCTCAAAACGAATAGCATAATTTTTACTATCTTCAAGGCCATTTAAATCCTTATCAGCCGCATCTACAAGGTCTCGGCGTTCCTTATCCATCTGCGTAAGTCCACTGATACGAATCTCATCTGCTTTTATTTCCGCCTGTTTCAATCGAATGCAAGCCCTCTGAAGTTTCTCAGTAGCTTCTGCCTGACGCTCCTCCGCATCTTGGATTGTGTTTGAAATTGCTCTTTCACGGTTTTCTAAAAAATTGATCAATGAAAGTGGATTACAAATCTTTAGATTTTAAAGACTAATGATCTCTTCCCAAACCGGACATGGATCTTTTAATCCATCCGGCTTTCCTACCCGCTTTTTGCAAAAAGGTGGATTGCAAAATCTAATAAAATCGCACGGGCTTGCCTCCTATTTGTTGTTTAGTAGAATTTATCTCGACTAAGCTAAGAAGAAATAAGTAATAATTGGAAAATACAAAAGTGGAAGCTCTCCCAAACAATTATTTAAATTATTTGTAAGTCGATTATTCCAAGTAGTATTCGTCTTTAATGGGTTGTCTATTCAGCAAATTTAGTCCAACTTTGAAACAGATAAACTCTGATATATACCTCTCCAGAAATCTATTTCCAGAAGTGAGGAGATTTAAAAATCCTCGATACGAGTGTCATGTAACGAGTTAGGCTTTCTGGGTTGCAACTTGAGTTACGAAATGGGGGAAAGAAAACCCCAGATTTGCTAAGACTTCAAACCTTTTGACTTTAACCATATTGACGAAATCCGACAATTGACCGATGAAAAGCAGGGTTTGTTTTCACCAATTAAACGAAATGCTTTGGTTCTTGCATAGAATTAAAATTCATTTGCATGTAATTCGTCGGGATTTTGCACCTTTTTGTTTTAAACTCCATTGATAATTTAGGTGCAACTGAGACAATCAGTTCTCCTACTCAGATATACTACGACTCGCACACACCCCCTTTCCATAATAAAACAATATACCTAATACCAGGATCAAGTTAATTAAGTTTATCTCGAATATATTAGTGTTTAAACTGATACCTGCGGCGAAAGGCCACAAAAGCGAGGGGGTGATGATCTCACTTATACTTCTCGTATTCCTTTCCCTCCTTGAAGGTGTTACGAAATTTGGGAAACTTCTGATCCAGCCTAGTCAAATTTAACAAGATTCGGAAAATAGAGAAAAAAAAAACGATGAGATAAACACGGTGGATCAGTTATCTCATCAACGATTAGAAGTTGCCCTACTTGTAAACTTATAGGTTTTTACACTTATTACTAATAACTAATAAATGAGAAAAATATAAGCGAGGCGGGAGCTTGGTCATAGAAAAAAAGAAGCAATTTATCCTTCTTCTTTCCAAGCCCCCTTTCATAAAAACAGATTAAATAGCTTTGCCAATTTAGAAATGCTATGGTTCGAGGATGGACAGGAGTATAGCCAATCAATTTTTATTTTTATTAGAACAAACAAAACGTTTTAAACAAACGGATTTGCAAATAACGGGGCTGGAGCTACAACTAATCCATAAATTGTCAAAGCTTCCATGAAAGCCAAGCTCAGCAATAGAGTGCCTCGTATCTTACCTTCTGCTTCTGGTTGTCTTGCTATACCCTCGACCGCCTGGCCTGCAGCAGTTCCTTGGCCAACACCGGGTCCGATTGAAGCGAGGCCTACAGCTAACCCGGCAGCAATAACAGAAGCGGCAGAAATCAATGGGTTCATATTAGTCTCCTCCTATTTTTATTTTTTATTTAAGTTATTTAATCTTGCTTGTCTCGCTGAATAGCAAAAACATCGGGTTCGGTCAAATTTTGTTAATGAATGATAATTGAAAAATCAAATTTCCATGAACTTAATTGCAACCAGTTCTATGGCTCAATAGCTACTGGTTAATTTTCAATTGGAAGTAGACAAAAAGCGAATATAAAAAAAGAAGCATCTACATCATTTGCGTCTAAACGTCGATCGGTAAGGCTCTTATTTTGACTGAAATCAGTATCTAAACTGGATCAAAAAATCTTGAGTAGTGGGTATTAGTAATATCTATTTACTAAATCACATCTATTCCAAACCCAGCGGCAGTAAGTAACTTTTGCTGTGTATAAGCTAAACAGAACTAGGATTTGACATAATAGACTTAAAAAAGAGGCATATAGAAAAAAAGAGTTTGCCTAATCCTTTTGGAAAACAATTAGACCTGGTGTCAAACGTATCCAAGTTTTTTTTTTACAATTTAATTCAAAATGTCTATAGAGAATGTGTATGCAGGGGAGTTGCAGCTGCTTTCACAGCTACTAAAAATGTTGAAAAAGAAAAAGTGGGGGGAAGTCGGAAAGCGCGGGTCTCATACTGTGGTATCATAATACCACAGAAATTGCCCTTTTTCACTACAGTGGCACGCTAAAATTAAAATGTCATCGAATACATTTTTTTATGATTGAATTGAAATTATACATCACTTGGATTAGTGATGACCTTCTGTAGATTCCCCAATATAAGCTGCAGCTAAAGTAGCAGAAATTAAAGCTTGTATGGCGCTTGTGAACAACCCCAAAGGCATCGTAGGGACGGGAACAATTAGGGGTACTAGAGAAACAAGAACAGCTACTACCAATTCGTCAGCTAAGATGTTCCCAAACAATCGAAAGCTAAGCGATAAAGGTTTAGTAGAGTCTTCCAAAATATTAATAGGTAATAATACCGGAGTTGGTTGTATATATTTACCAGAATAACTGAAACCTCTCTTATGTAAACCCGCGTAGAAATGTGCTACTGATGTAAGCAAGGCTAGTGCAACAGTTGTGTTTATATCGTTTGTAGGCGCAGCTAACTCCCCGTGGGGTAACTGAATGATTCGCCAAGGAAACAAAGCACCCGACCAATTGGAAACAAAAATGGATAAAAACATCGTTCCAATAAATGGGACCCAAGGACGATATTCCTCCTCTCCCATCTGGGTCCTGGTTAAATCTCGAATAGATTCAAGAACATACTCAATAAAATTTTGGATACCAGTTGGTATTGTTCGCAAATTCCTGATAGTAGTAGCGGGTAAAGCTAACAACATTGCTATAACAACCCGAGAAGTTATAAGAACCTGTGCGTGAATTTGAAAGTTTCCTATTTGCCAGTAAAAATGTTGACCTACTTCTACACTCGAAACTTGATGAAGATTATCAATATTACAAAATTGCAGTTGCTCAATTGGCATAATACCCCCCTCTCAATGAAGAGCAGAATTATCTAAAATATTTATCATTATAAAGATTTATTAAGAAAATAGAAGCACGTTGTTTTGTCATCAAAACGTACGAAATACTAATTTGACTAATTTATTCAAATAGTTTTTATTATTTCGTCAAAGAAAGTAGTGCTGATAAACCATCAGCTTTTTTTTTTATTTCCCCATTAAGTTGACTCTGAGACCTTCAAGTTTGAACGACCTTCGCAAATAGCTAATATTGATTTATCTAGTATCCATCGGATTGAGGATCTCGCATCATCATTACCAGGAATTGGAACATCTACAAGATCTGGATCACAATCTGTATCGACAACACAGATAGTCGGAATACCTGAAATACTACATTCTTTGAGAGCGATAGATTATTCGTGTTGATCGGTAGTTATCGCAATATCGGGTGAATCTGACATATATTGAATTCCGCCTAAACATTTTTTCAATTTAAACAATTATCCTTTCAGAATCGCGGCCTCCTGTTTTGGAAGTCGATCAAATCCGCCTTTATCCTCTTCAGTTTGTAAGTATTTAAATCTACGAAGACGTGTTTCTGTAGTAAACCAGTTTGTTAGAGTGCCGCCTAACCATTTTTCAGTAACATAATGGCACCGAGATTTTAATGCAGCCGATGCTACTAAATCTGCTACTTGATGCTTTGTACCCACCATCAAGAATTCTTTTCCCTCTGCCGCTGCATCAAATACCGAATCACACGCTTCAGCCAAAAAACGAGCAGTTTGAGTTAAGTCGAAAATATGAACACCTCTACGTTCTGTAAATATGTAAGGAGCCATCTTCGGATTCCATTTCTGAGTTTGATGCCCGAAGTGAATTCCCGCGGCCATCATTCCCTCCAAATCAATATTCCAATTCTTCTGTTGCATTTTTCCTCATCTCTGAAAAAGGAGTGTAAATTCGTTTCATTCTAACTAAATCTATTAAATTATTACAATCTACGTACCCATTTTTGGGTTCGGATTTTGGGGTGAAATTATTCATATTCATAGTACCAATAAGATTTTTATCATATTTCCAGATGAAGGCAAGAAAGAAATCAATTCAACTTCTTATGAATTACTAAACCGGGATCAAAATCCGGCATTTTGTATTGATCGCATAGATTATTTTTGGGAACCCAATTCAAATTGTTAGTATCCCCATTGACTAACCGAGACTCTTTCTGTTTACTCATTTTTAGTTGATAAACTATTTCCGGACTACCCGTACCGATGGGAACGGTGTCTCCAAGAACGACATTTTCTTTTAATCCCTTCAACCAATCTATTCGGCCACGAAGAGCAGCTTTAGCTAATACCCGAGTAGTTTCTTGAAAACTGGCCTCTGCCAGAAAACTAGTAGTACTAAGAGAAGCTTTTGTCATTCCCAATAAAATTGGCTCGTAGAAGATTGATCTTTTCAATACGCGATTCATACGTTCCGCTTGTGACAACTCAACAAGCTCTCCGGGAAAGAATACATGAGTGACCCTATCTTCGGATGCTACGACCTTTGACGTTAATTGGCAAACAATAATTTCTAGATGCTTATCAGATATCTGTACACCTTGGGATTCATACACCTTTCTAATTTGATCTATTAGAACTAGCTGATAATCCCCCATACTTCTTCCAGTACTTATAAAGTGACTCCAAAGATTCCCAATTAATTTGGTAATACTTCGGCACCATTTACTAAAAAGATCTTCGATTCTTGCTGGAATAGAAGCAATTGAACGAGATTCTAGGAGCTGTTCAACCTTTGGAAGACCTTGAGTAATATCTCCAGATTTTAATCTATCATATGGTAATGTTATTAATGCATCTTCTTCTTTGAGAATATCTCCGGAAATTTTGTGAGGATTTGCTCCCCGGGTCGCCAAAAAGGTTTTACCCATTCTCATTAATGAATAACTTTGGTGAATGGCTATTATCTGACCGGATTGGCTACAAGCATGATGTTTTTGCATATATCGCTTTTCGCTGATCAATAATCCTAAACTGATTGACATAATTTTTCGACGGAAAAACGAAGAAAAAGATTTTTCCAACAAACTCTCATTGACATAATAATTTTTGGAGCATTTCCAGAGTAATTTTCTTTCATCAAACAGGTACAAATATTGATGTCCCGGGATTTCTATTGAATACTTGGCAAAACGTTTTTTGCCAAAAGAATATTTCCTATTAAGTGAAACATGGCCAGGGATTAATAAACGAAGAATAGTCCGAAAAGTCCCAACTAAGCCTACCTGCTCAATATTCTTTTGGCCAAACTGAAAAGTTAACGCTATTTTGGTTTTAGGTAGTTCCTCCTTAACATTTGGATTTAAATAAGCTTTTGAGATAAATTTAGATTCAAATTCATTTCCATTACTAGAAAAGTAACCTTTTCTTTTTAGTCCCGAACTATGGAAATATTCCTTAATTTCTTTTTTGTAACCGATCCCGCTCAAATAAGGGAATGAACTATTACGATAGAAATTGAACGGCGATAAAATCAGGAATAAAGCATTTGGCCCCAGAACTATATGAATAACACTCTGATATTTGAGAAGTAATTTGTGGCTACTGCTAGACAAATTACTTCGAACGGGAAACAACTTATTAGAATGCATCGATTCTCGATAGATCTGATTCACCCCGTCCCTTTCTCGGGTAGGAGGGAACACCATTGGATTTACCTGAAGAAATGTAGTGATTAAATGATTTATTTTTACACTGATAAGAGATAAATATATTTTTTTTGCGGAAGAAGTTTCGTGCAGATATTTATGCCACTCAATAACTAAACAAGCTCGAACTAATTGAATAGCTGTATGATCAATAACTTCAATCTTTTCGCCATCTCTGAAGCTGATTAATAAAAAAGACTTGGCTTTCGCACATTTTTGCGTCTTCGGTTTGTTGGGACAGAATAGTACTTGTGCTAAAAAATCGCTGGATACGTTGTACTCGACGACTGGCGTTACCAAAACGGAGGTTTTTCTTTTCCTATGAAAAGGGAACGGTTGGAGGTAAACCCATTCTTTGACTTCAATTTCTTCAAAAATAATACTGTTCGGCGCTATTAAAGTGTTGCCTTCCCTAGGTATATCAATTCGTTTTTTTGGATTGTAAATATATCCAGGTATAAATCTTATCATAGTGGCATCCGCTGATGTCTTTTCTAGCCGAATCAATCCGCTTGCTTTAGCATAAATATTTGTAGTTATTCGCGAACCTACCTCGACAATAGTATTATTTCTTACTAAAATAGCTGATGTGGGTTCGTGTATAGGAAAAACCTCTTCGGGAATCAGAAAAAAATTTCCCTCTTTGATTATTTTATACCCCGAAGAATAATTGCTTTCCCCTATCGATCCGTCAAGGCGGAGTTTGGTGGATTCAATTTCTATAGTCCCATATTGAATGACCCCCGAATCACTACTTTGAAACTTAAAGTTTTTGTAGGTAGCAAAAATGTGGTTTTTGTTCGAAACATTGGTTAATTGAACATTAATATTTCTAAAATGTAAATCATTGCAGTTTTTTCGGCATAGCTCTAACGGCAATAGAATTGATGTCCCCAACTCAACCCGCTCTACTTCGATATTCGATAGAATGTAATTAGATTTCGGACGTTTTGCCCAATTTGAAAAACATTTTGGATTAATTCCAAATTCTTGAATTCCTTTTTGAAAATTGACATAATCACTGGTATCGGCTTCTGCCTCGATAATCATTTCCAAGGGGTCGTGTCTGTTCTCGACGGAGTCGGGTTCGATACCAGCTTTATCTTGATCTTTGTAAAAAAAAAGCTTTCTGCCAAAATCTATAAAAGATCCTGAGAGAATCCATATATGACTTGCCTCCCGTACGAGACAGGAGGCATTGCAAATGGAATCATAACTGTGCCAAATAAACTTACTCCAATGGATTTCTCCTTTTAGATTTGGATAAATGGGTTTTTGAATACGTTCTTTGGGAGGAAACTCTTTGGCTCGTACTTCCGCAATAATCTGTTGTGATTCAACATATTGACCATTTTGAATCATAAGTAAACTCCGAGCTGGGATGACAGAGCTGTGTATATTACTGGAACTATCAATAAGAAACAGTAAATTATTTCGACACATCCAAGCAGGATGCCCGTGCCTCGTACGCGTAGGATGGACTAATTCTTCATTAAAATTAATGAGTCCATTAAACGGAATTCGTATGTACTCTGCAATATCCCCCGTAAATACCCCACCCGTATGAAAAGTCCTTAATGTCAATTGAGTTCCCGGTTCTCCAATGGATTGACCCGCAATAATGCCAACAGCTTCACCTATTTCTACCAAATCATAATGAGCAAGACTCCAACCATAACGAAACTGACAAATCCAGAAAATGCTTTTGCGTGTCAGAGGAGATCTTACATGTAATGGTTGCAACGACGCTACCAAGTTACTAGCAAGCCCGTCACTGATATCTTGATTACGGGTGGCAACACATCTGCTATCCCAATAGACATTATTGGCCAACACACGTCCGACTAATCTCTGATACGATATTGTTCCAATAGATCCTCGTTTTCGTTCGTTAATATTTAGAAAAGCGAGACTTTTAGCAGTTCCACAATCTTTTTTGCGTACAGCGATATGTTGAACAACTTCGACAAGTCTACGTGTTAAGTATCCAGCGTCTGAGGTTCGCACGGCAGTATCCACAACCCCTTTACGGGCTCCGTAGCAAGAAATTATATATTCTGTGAGGGATAAGCCTTCGCGCAGATTTCTTCGAATGGGTAAGTCAATTACTTGACCTCGGGGATCCGACATCAATCCTCTCATGCCAAGCAATTGATGAACCTGAGATATAGTTCCTCTGGCTCCCGAAAAAGACATCATGTGAACCGGATTCAAAGGATCGATCATTTTGAAACTTGGATTCATTTCGCGTTTTGAACATTCACTTGTGGCATACCAGGCTTCAATTGATTGACGTAACTTTTCTACGGTATGCAAGCTTCCGCAGCGATAATGCTGCTCTGAGACGTAACCTTACTTCTCCGCATCTCTTACAAGCCAACCTCGAGTTGGTACTGCCAAAAGATCGTCAATACCCAGTGAGGCAGATGTTTTTGTAGCTTGATGAAAACCCAGAATCTTCACTTGATCCAAAATATTAGTTGTAGATGTGATTCCGAAACAAATGACTAATTTGCCGATGAGTCGCCTCATTGCAACTCTATCCATTGTCTCGTTGCAGAAAGGTAATTCATTTTGATACGTCATTCTAAAAACCTCAACTTCATATATACATGTCTCACTTCGCAGTAATTAAGAAGTTGAATTAAATTGATTCAATCGTTCATTTATTGAGTATGGAAAAGAGCTTTATCATCCCTCATTGTTATTATTATTAGACCTAGCTTATGTCACTATATCCAGTGTAAACAAAGTATTTTATGGATAAGAAGTTTTTGATACACTTTGCATAGCTTCCTTCAATTGCTGATTGAATAAAATGCGACCAGCTGTTGTAAGTACATATATACTTACAATAGACCCATTTTTACGCTTTCTAATTTGATAGTTATCGTAGACGTGAAAAGAAATTCCTAACGAATCATATTGAGATTCAAAAGATATTTCACGGATTTTTGAACTAATAATTTGTAGATTGATTTCCCATTGAAGCCATAATAGACTAGATGAATCAATTCCCTTTGATTCTTTGGCCCGGAGTAAGTCGCAGTAACTGCTGAAATGAGGGATTTTGGTGGAATAACCGCCAGTTCCATCTATAAAAAGGGGATATCTAGTATGATAAATTCCTTGCTTATCTTCGATTGTTAATACATAAAGACCAAGAAGCATGTCCTGACTTGGTACAGATACGGGATCCCCCGTAGCCGGGGATAATAAATTGATATGTGAAAACATAAGTAAACGAGCTTCAATCTGAGCTTCAAGAGATAATGGGACATGAACAGCCATCTGATCCCCGTCAAGATCTGCGTTAGACCCCCCACAAACCAATGGATGCAGACGAATAGCTCGGCCCTCTATTAAAATAGGCTGGAATGCCTGTATGCCCAACCTGTGCAGAGTAGGCGCTCGATTCAGCAGTACCGGATGGCCTCGCATAACTTCCCGAAGAATGTCCCATATTAAAGGGTCTTTTTGTCGTATCATGTACTTAGCAGCTCGTAGATTACAAGCGAGATTTTATCCAATCAAGTTACGGATTACAAAGGGTTGAAAAGGTTCGATTGACATTTCTCGAGGTAATCCACATTGGTGTAATGAAAGGGATGGACCTACGACAATTACGGAACGACCTGAATAATCCACCCGCTTGCCGAGCAAATTCTCACGGAATCGACCCTCTTTGCCTTCAATAACTTCTGAAAATGACTTATAGGGTCTGTTATGAATATCCCTCATTGGTTGCCCACGTATACCGCTATCAATAAGGGCATCGACAGCTTCTTGAACAAGTCGTTTTTGACAAACGATTAAACCTTCTGGAGTAAATTCACTGCCCGATAGGAATTCATTTAAAGTATTATTTCGATAAATAACCTTTCTATAAAGTTCATTAAGATCAGACGTAACCAATTCGCCTTCATACAATTCGACTATTGGTCTCAATTCGGGAGGAAGAACTGGTAAAAAATCCAAAACCATCCATTCCGGTTTTAGATTCGTCCGTAGAAAATCCTTGGCTAATTTTATCCGTCTAACTAAAAGATCTTTCCTTCTCTGAATTGTTCGATCTTCATGTTCAATCCCGACTGGTTTTCGTTTTGCCAATGCTTGCCATTCTAAATACGCGCGATCCACGAGACTTTGCAAATCTAAACTAGCTAATCCTTTTTTAATGGCGTCTCCACCAGTAGCGATTTCATTTTTTTGAAGCGTTTCGTAATTTCGAACAGAGAAAAAGATGGGAAGTATGTTTCTCCAGGATCGTTCCTCATAATTGAACAAACCCCGCAGTCTTAATAGAGCGGGCCTCTCAGCCACGGGCCTAGCTAAAAAAAGAGTGGGATAGGTTAATTGACCCCCCCCCAGAATCGGACACGAGTGTTTCCCCTCATCCGGCTCAAACAACTAGTCTCAAAGCTAGAAAATGGCCTACTAAATATTTTTGAAGTGCCATAACACTATTGTCCCGTTGGAAATGAACTAGTTGCTCATTACTCGAGTTTTCATTTGGTTTTCTCAAATAGTCTGGATTTTCCTATATTAAATGATAAAAAGAGATATAGTTTTATCTCCTCTATCATAATTTGAAATTATTTTCTTGTTCCTAATGTGATCATTTTCCCTCTTTAGGTTTTCAATCTACTTCGATGGTTACCAGTCGATTTGAGAGATATATGCGATGATTAGATTCTCATAACCCAACCTATAGTCCTTTCTTTCTAACCACAAAAGAAGGGTTCATGTTAGAAATCATTTCAATATTCTTTGATTGATTGATCATGAAACAAAATGATTTCTTTTTTCACGAAGCCAATTTCTATTGTTTTTCCATTAAAAAAAGGAAATTAACCATGGAGGGAATTCCTCGCTTTGGAGACAATAACTCAGATATTATCTCTTTTTCCCGAGTTGCGCGAATTCCTGTTTGGGGGCGAAGAACGTGTCGGTTCGAGGCTTTCCATTCTCGTATGGAATAATAGATTATATTAATCTATGCTGATCAACACATAAAATCAAGTCACGCATCGCAATAGACTGGGTTTTCTAATTCTTTAAGAGGTTTAGCAAGTAGATTCGCAATATAACTAGGAATTCGTTTTGAAAACCACACGTGGGTTACCGGACACGCAAGTTTAATGTATCCCATTCGATATCTTCGAACTCGGGAATCAGTGAACTCAACTCCGCAATGTTTGCAAAATTTGGAATAAGCCTTTTCTTCATTGACAGATCGGTAGTTTCCACAGGCGCAAACTCCGCTTTTTGTAGGTCCGAATATCCTTTCGCGAAATAACCCATTTCTCTCTGGTTTATGAGTCTTGTAATGCAACGTATAAGGTTAATCGACTTGCCCGACGACATCTCCATTAGGCAACTCCCTATCAGCCCAACCGCGAATCTGTTCGGGAGATGCCAATCCAATGCGAAGTTGTTGATAATTAATTCGATGAATCATAATAAATAAAGCCTTGATTTATTTTTCTTGCGTAAAAGAAATTTGGTACAATATCAAAGGGTTTCAATCCCCCCTTGCAAATCTTCTTCAAGTGTAAATTTGCGTTCCAAATTTAGGCCCATACATCGTAACTCTCGAACTAGCAATCGGAAAGACTCTGGTACGGTTTTGGGTTTATGAACAGGTTTTCCAGTGATAATTGCACTAGGTACTTTGTAACGAGCCTGAATATGATCTGATTTAGTTGTAAGCATTTCCTGCAACGTGTAAGACACGCCAAAACCCTCCAAAGCCCAAACTTCCATTTCTCCAACCCGTTGTCCCCCTCGTCTCGATTTCCCCTTGAGAGGTTGTTGCGTAACAAGTGCATAAGGACCACTAGATCGTGCATGAATTTTATCATCAACCTGATGAATAAGTTTCATTATATAAGCCTTTCCCGTTGTAATAGGTTGTCGAAAGGAATCACCCGTTCGTCCGTCGATCAATCGACTCTTTCCCGGGTGATTGGGCTCAAATAACCACGGGTTACCGGTCTTCACACCCGCTGCATAGAGCTCGGAAAATACTAGTTTTCTAGAAGCTTCTCGCTCATATCTTTCGTCAAAGGGTACTATGCGGTAATGAGTTTCTAGAAAACTCCCGGATAAACCCAGTAGGCATTCGAAAATCTGTCCTACGTTCATTCGTGAAGGTACTCCTAACGGACTCAGGATCATATCGACCGGTGTACCGTTTTGCAAATAAGGCATATCTTGTCTAGGTAATATCTTTGATACAATACCTTTATTTCCATGTCTACCAGCTATTTTATCACCCACTTGTATTCTACGTTTTTGTAAAATGTAAATATGAATTACTTCCGAATCATTTATGGTATCATCTTCGGGGTAGACCCATCTTACATCAGTGACTCGACCTCTTCCACCAATCGGTACTTTTAGACAACTGTCTCTCGCGTTAACCAATTGTATACCAAAAATGGCTTGTAACAATCTCCCTTCTGGAACACGTGATGAACTCGCCCCTTCCTGGGGCGTTAGTTTCCCCACTGAAACGTCTCCCGCCTCTACCCAAGATCCCAATTCAACAATCCCATTATCGTCGAGGTGCCGAAGTGCGTGATTATCCAACTGAGGTATCTCTTTGGTAACCCGTTCTGGCCCCTGATTTGTGACACAAATTTCAATCTCATGTTTTTCAATGTGAAAAGATGTGAAAATATCTTCGTATATCAGGCGTTCATTAATCAACACAGCATCTTCAAAGTTGTATCCTTCCCATGGCATATAAGCTACTAATATATTTCTCCCTAGAGCTGATTCACCCCTAACAGTTGCCGCCCCATCCGCTACGATTTCTCCGCGTCTGAACAGTTCCTTTGACAAACCCGTGGGTTTCTGGTGCATACAGGTGTTGTTATTGGAGCGCTCATATATTTTTAATTTAATACTTTTAATAATCAAATCAGATTCGTTGCTTCCCACTTCTTTATGAGTAAAAGATAATTCAATTTTATTACCCCCAATATATTGAATTCTTCCATCCTGCATCGATATAGCTACACTTCCTGAATCCGAAGCTACTTAACTTTCTAACCCAGTTCCTACAATGCATCTTTCGGGCTTAACCAACGGGACCGCTTGACGTTGCATGGTAGAACCCATCAAAGCGCGATTTGCATCATTATGTTCAATAAATGGAATAAGAGAAGCTCCAATGGAAAAATGATGGAGAGGGTGAATGCTTCGAAAATCTACCTGTTCCCAAAGAACGCTGAGAAATTCTTGTTGATAACGGACTGGTATAAGCTCCCTTTTTGAAGCTCTCCAGTCAGATATTAACAAATTTTCAGTTGCTACTCGGTAGCAATCATCTTCAACAGGAGATAAATTGACTAATTCCTCTTTTTCAGACAATTCTGACATCTTAAGGTATGGGCTCTGCAAAGATCCTGCATTACTAACTTTTGCCTGAATCGCTAGTGAAGAAATCAAGCCAGCATTCATGCCTTCTGATGTTTCGATTGGGCAGATTCGGCCATAATGACTAAAATGAATATCTCTAGCTTGAAAACTGGCGGTTCGACGTGTTAACCCACCGGGACCTACAGAACTTAATCTCCGTTTATGAACTATTTCTGATAATGGATTTGTTTGATCCAAAAATTGCGAAAGGGGATGGGAGCCGGAGAATTCTTTGAAAGCTGCTATTACTGGCCCAGGTGTCACTAAGCCCCGGGGAGTTATTGCGCGTTTGCGCCTAACGGCCCTGGATAGATTTTATCGAATCAAATTCTCCAAACGGTTTGGAGCTAATTTCAATTGTTCCTGAAGCAAATCTGCTACAGATCGGACACGTCTATTTTTTAAATGATCTATATCGTCGAGTTTATCCATTCCGTAGCTTATTTCTATTAAGCGATCCGCGGCTGCTAATATGTCTTGAGGAAGCGGGAAGTACTCTGTTTCGGGTACGTCGAGATTCAGTTTGCTATTTAGATTTCGTCGGCCAATTCGTCCTAATTCACATCTATGTTGGAAAAACCTTTTTTATAACTCCCTAAATATGGATTCTGAAAATGACACATCTGCATCGGCAGCGGAGTATGGGTGTTTATAAAGCTCTGCTATAGCATCCTCCGGTGATTCAATAATTTCTTTTCGTTTTTTAAACATATTCAAAAAGATTTTAGGGTAACGGGTTTTTTGTAAAAGATCTCTTTTGTCTAACCCCATAGCTATTAATAAAATTAAAATGGATATCTTTTTTTTTTTACTAATACGAACCCAAATCTTAGCTTTACCGTCTAGCTCTAACTTAAATCTCCCTCCCCAATCTGAAATTGCAGTACTAGTATACGCAAGAATTCCTTTTTGATCCGACTCCCGATTGTAGTAAATACCGGGACTCCTTAATATTTGATTAACCAACACTCTAGAGATTCCATTAATAATAAATGTTCCTTTAGAATTCATCCATGGAATGGATCCGAGCCGTACATAGTCTTCTTGTACAACTCGATTTTCATTACAAATCAATTGAGCTGGTACATATAGATCGGCAGAATAGGTAATACATTGATACGCGGCATCTCTCTCTTCAATTGAAGGTTCTGCCAACTGGTACCGCTTACCAATGAGTCAGAATTCAACTTCCTTTTCTGTATCTTCAATTAGTGGGAAATTCTTGAGTTCCTCAAGCAATCTTCCATTGATGAAACGACTAAATCCTTCGAGTTGAATTCGTGCAAGTCCTGGTAGTACGGGCATATCCTCATTTCCTCCTATCCTAGATACATCTAGATCATTAAATAAAAAACATTTTGTGGATTACATCTTTCTAATTATGTCTATATCAACATTCTTTGTAATAAGATAACTTGCAACTTTTTTTTTTATTTCCCTAACATCTAGCTATAGAGAGAAGTGAAAAAAAAAAAGAAACTGGAAGTCTCTATCTAGAAGTATATATCGATACATAGAAATAAATAAACTTTATTGAGATTAAGTATAGTTCGAATTCTTTACGTAGCTTAAACGTATGTGACAACAAGTAAAAAACTACAGAGTTTCACATTACATATTTTCAATAGAATATTTGAATTAAAAAAGAAAAAGATGAGCCGCAAACGCAAAAACAAGCGGGAACCTAAGCGAGACCTGTTCAACCAAGGATCAATTTGCTAATTTCGTGACAAAATCATTTTCTCAAAAAACTCGTATATTTGAGTCCGATGCATAAAATACAAAAAAAAAAGCTAAAGGCAACAAACTGGTATTTTATAAAAAATAATTATTCACGGATCGTTGACTCCGGAACAATTGATAGTTAAACTCCAACTAAATCAATTTGTGGGATTGTAGTTCAATTGGTTAGAGCACCGCCCTGTCAAGGCGGAAGTTGCGGGTTCGAGACCCGTCAATCCCGATCAAAACGATCGATGGGCATACTTCTTTACCTCCTTGGCTTCACACTAATGGGTGGGTACTGATAAGGGGCTTGAGATTGTTGGTACAAGGAAGACCCTAGATCCTCATCCTCTGGAGGTCGTCTGGGCTCCGTGAGGGCCAATTCCGTTTGGTTGGATCCATCAAGTACTTTTTCCTGGGAACTAAATGCACTAGATTGTTGTTCATGAGGTTGTACTTGCTCACGTCGAGCACTTCCACGTTGGATCTTCTTCTTTGTTCGAGCCAAGCGTACACAATGAAAGTGAGAAACAAGAATATTAGAACGGCAAAAGCCACCCTAACGGTCAACCAACATCTGTGCCGAGGAGAGGTAAAATCTCTCCGGGAGTAAGCGTAGTGGGGTACCCAGTGCGGAAGCCTTGGATGCGGATCTACCCTTTTGCCCATGCTTCCACCAGTTCCAGTTGTCAAACCAAGCGGGTAACCCAGCCAACGCGGGTGCCACCCATAGCCGGTGGGCTTCCCGGAGAAATCGCTTAATGGAAGAACCCTCCGGATTGCGGTATCCATGGGGAGGTGTTCCAATAACGTTGATGTTCGCTACATCTATAGGAGGATTACTTTGGTCATAAGGATCGTCAGTCTGACGGCGGCTACTGTGCGAGTGCATGCTTTCTACCTCCGGTTGATAACAGTGAAAAAAACCACCCTGACCTGAGGACTAGCGGGAGCTGAATTGTAGAGGGCGGGATCGCTAGCGGCGGATATAAGATTGCCACTTCGCCGAGATATGGGTGAAGAAGGTTCTGAGTCACACGGATCGATGTGTATGCGCATCTCTCTGTTAGAAGTAGAAGGCTCTGGGAGGGATTCTTCGTTGCCCGGGGCGTAAAACTCAGGACTATATCAGAAGATAGGAAGAGGGGATTATTGGTTATTTTAGCGTGCCTATTTGCCTCGTTAGAAGGGATCTGTTGGTTAGCCCCCTCATACAACTGGCCCGCCAATTGATTTCTTAGTCTGTCTCCATCTTTAATGCAGCCTCCTGGTTGAATAAATAATACTATGGATTACATTTAGAGGACCCCTCCGAGGGATTTATGCAGGGCACAAGACTGGTCTTACGGAGGGGGCCCCACCCCTTATGGGTTTGTCTACGCGTTCGGATGCCCAAGCACGAAGAGTCAGATTTTCGTAAACGATGCCCCCGCACACCCAAAGGGAGCGAGAAGAGGGGCATGAGACAGGGGGGGCACAGAAAGCCCCATGCTGTACACCGCCGGTGTAATGAAACATAAGCATGCTCTTGATAGGGGCTATATAAAAGTATACGCGAGGGATTATATAACGAGGAATAACGTGGTGTTAAGTGCACCTCTCAGTTGCAAGAACTACGGTTTACGGGGAACGTGAGATACACTTATGGTAGAATAGGTGCTATAGAGAATGAAGAAAAAGCTGACAGTGTGGAAAACAGAGAACAGCACAAGTGCGTAAGAGACCATGTAAAGAAGAGGGTGGTGTGGCAGTGAGAAAGAAAAACAACCAGGGCCTATGACCACTCGCTTAATAATATGTTTGTTTATTTCGGGCCCGTCCGGTCCTTGGCCATTAACGATTCGGACATACTCCATTTATTGTACTAGCGCAGACGCCATAAGTAGGCTAAGACTTAGGGGAACAAGAAAGCTCCAAAGTCCCTTAAGGGTCATATCACGGGTGCGCTCTCTCATAACATTCATGTTTTTTTTCCCAATAGAGAGACGGATGGGATAGGTAAGGATATAGGAGGGGACAAATAAGATAGTGCGGATAGGGCCCTGTCCCGAGCGGTACCCGCCACGGCTGTACCCCGACCCGATACCTTGTTATACGCGCACTTTAAAGGATAGGCAACCAAATTTGCAAGATCAAAAAGATCTCCTGGGAGAGCTTTTTTGGCCACCCATTCCGAGGTGGTGGGGTCTGGCGTGCCCAGAACGCGGTCCCACACCCGGTGGCTGACGTCCGTAATGAGCTTCGAGCTTCTGGCGATCCGCATCCGTTGTGAGAGCTCCCTTACCCTTCTTACTTGTTTCGTGGAGGACCGTGAGCATTTGGTGTACGGCGTTGATAGAGGCTTGGTCCATAATATACTTAAAGACGCCCATTAAGCCGAGGAACTGAACGAGTGAGTTGAAAAGAGCGATCATGTAAGATAGACCTCCATTAAATGATTGAATAATACGACAATAGAACGGTTGGGGGTGACGAACCCACGTGACCCTTGGCGGCGCCCGAAGGGTGCTGCTCCGAAGAAATCGCAAGTAGAGGAGAAATGCGGCAGCAAGAACAGAAGGTGACATTGGTCCGGTTGGATTGATTGTCATAGGGTAAGAAAGGTTAAGTAGGGAAGAGGGGGGGGAAATAAACAGCTCGATGGTGTCGATAGTGACGAGAGTGTCGAGAGTTTCTATACTCTTCTGTTTTTCGATTTTTGGGACGGGGTAGGTCATCCTTTGCACTCCACCGGGATCTCGAGCCCTAGGAGTCGCAGGCTGTCTCGTCTGATCGAGTCGTCAAGCAAATGGAAAGTGGAGGGGCGGCTAGAGCGTCGGGTAAGGTGAACCAATCCATCGTTTTCTAAGCTAAGAGGGATACCCAGACGGGCTTCTTCCAAGGAAGAGACAAGGTGCATCAAGAGAACCACTTCATGAGAAGCAAGTATGCGAGAGGTAAGCAATCCTTTGTGGTATAGGCTGTGTGAGTTACCCGGCAAAGACTCCTCCTCTAGCTTCCCATAGTACGCTTGGTCTGGGACGGGAGATAGACTCGGTCTCTGGAACCCACTATGTCGTGGAAAAGGGCGAGTTCTTGTAGAATAGGGTTTTTTAAGACCATTCTCCGAAAGTCAATGAGATCTGTGGATTGGTGCATCTGGTGCGCTTCCTTAATACACAATGAGATAGCACCTGTTTCACTAGTCAAGCTAGCTCCATTTAAGCCCGAGTAGAGCACCCGCTTTAGGAGGGGCTTGGGACACCCGTCTTCTCCCCACTTCTCCATAACGAAGGGCCAGAAGGATCCAGACTGGTAAGCCTCCCACGTATGGGGGGGCGCTTTAGTGCGGCCCATAAGGCCTGCATAGATGCCGGTATGGCATGCGACCATGTCAATTTCCTCTAGGTCTAGGGTGAGCTCATCGGGGAGTACTAACTGGTCGATGACCCGGCGAATAACCCTTTTAAGATCGCGTCTCAGGTTGGCTAGGGTGGCTGCACCGTGGCTGCTCTCTGGCACTAGTCGCGAGTAACTGGGAAGTTCTGCGTATGAAGTAGCAAAAAGGTGTTGCACAGGGCACCTACGGGAGGGAGAAATAGGATCGGGCTCCTGGACCAAATAAGCGGAAGAGCAGATAGCATGTGCTGGCTATTACCTTGCTCTCCTCATTGAGGAGATCCACGAGCTCTTTGTATCGAGAGGGGGTTGCAGCCAACCTCGATAACCCAGAACTCAAAGGACCCGAAAGAAGGGGATAGGGCAGACCAGCCAAGATGGTGCTAGGCAGTAGGGGGGGCAGCTTGTGCTCGTCACGCGGGGAGGCTCTCTCTGCTTGGATATAAAGAAAGATCTCCCACCCGACTCTTTAAGCCCTCCCTTACCCTGATGTAAGAAACCGCCCACTTGACTATCTGGTCCTCCGTCCATGTTTCCTTCCTGCGATAGGCTTCCTCCAGTTCCGAATGCTGTTTTAGAAAATCCTGGGTCTTCTCCTCTTCTGGGAGGGTGAGCTGGTGCTCTAAAGGTTCACTCTCTTTTCTTTTTCCAGCCGGTATCTCTCCCCGTCCCAGAATTGGGACGGGAGTGGAATGTCTCGACACTATCAACACTCTCGACATCGTCCACTGTCTCACAGCCTCCCCGTTCCCATCTCTCTTTGTCCTCCTTAAACCCGGACCAAGGATCCGTTTCCATCAGACACCGCATGGCTCCTGTTATCCTGTTCTTCCTTATAGGTTCACCCTCCCCGAGCCTTAATCCTTGCACCACTCTCCCCAGAGACTTCCTCCTTATTACAACGTCTCGGTATCCCTGTGACCGTGCAAAGTCATCGAGGGCATCCCCAAACTGGTTAAAAGGAAGGGGTTCTATCCCATAAGTGTCTACATAGAGGATATAATCCTCGTATAGAGACCCGGGAAGCGGTACTTTCTTTGCTCCTAATGGAATCTCGGCACCCGGATCATATCTCACATTCCTTGTGACCCACTCAATTAGCCCAGAGCAGTCCGCCCCGCCTCCAGTGAACTCGTTCAGGGCTTCTACACAGTGGCCTATCCGGGTCTTTTCAGGTGGCATTCCCAAGGCCCATGTTACTAGCCCGCTGGCATGCTCCTGGAGCCTTTCAATCAGGAAGGGATCGCGCCGTGTGACGGTTCTGGGTGTTTGTAAATAAAGGATGCGCCTCCTCCCACCGATAGATCGGTCCACGTCTGGCCACTTCCAGTTAGCTGTAAATATTGAGTGGGCTCCAGGCTTAGCCGACATCGCGGGCCTTCCTTTAGCCTCTACTGTGACCCTCTCGTTGGAAAGCAACTTCTTCAAGATGCTGGCAGCCACATTAGTCGGCTGTCGAGTCACATTCGGAAAGATCAGTAGGTTTTTCCCCTCTATCAGCGTCAGTTCAAATCGATTGGCTATTCTGCTCACGTCTAAGGTTTCACACCTCCCCCCCAGGATGTGTTCCAATAAATCTGTTAGGGTCGACTTCCCCGTTGCCCCGGGGCCCCACAGGAAGATACTGAACTGCTCTCGAGTATCTAGGGTGAAGACTAGTCTCAGGAAGGCTCTCAACAAGTTTAGCTTTAATACGTCCCCATCCATCAGCGTCAGGAGAAAGCTCTTCTGAATTGGGGTAATTTGTGTACACAAATCCAGCGTAATATTTGCGTAGCTCGTGCAAACCCACGAGGGTTTGGGCGGAAGTAGCTGCATCCCTGATTCGTTAGGTGCCAGAACCCCGTTAAGAAAAGGGATTCCCGGATCAACCGTTCTGGACCGCTTAAGAAGTCGGCGCAGGCGCTCCTCCACTGACTTAAGGAAATGCAGGGAGCTCATCCTCCTTCTCTGGGGTCGCGTAAACGTGGCCCCCATCTGCTTCATTTCCTCTTCTATCCTGTTGAGCATATCGTAAATCCCTCCGCGTGGGATATCCCACCGTTGGTTTTTATATTCATACCATAGCTCATCCGGGAGCAGATAGGCCCAGGTCTCCTTAAATTGATTGGCCAGCAACTCCCCTACGTGGGCGTCAAGCTCAAGGTCCAACTCGGCCTTGCCCTCGCCTGCTTGTCCTTCTGCTCGCTTCTCAAGTATCCGTAATAGGTCGAGCTCTTTTTCCTTCTCAAGGGGAGGGTCGCAAAGGTAGCGCGCTTGAAAGAGTAACGTTTCCCTTTGCATGGAGCTGCTAGTTATAAATTGTCCGTAGAGCGTGTCCCACCGGGTGCCTTTAAGGATAGGCGCCCGGACTTCGGTCACGTGGCTCCCATGTGCGGGCAAGAGAGGTAGCGGAAACACCCCCACCTCGGACAGGGAGGTTAGATTATATACCTCGCGACCTTCCCCCAGTATGGTTATTCTCCCGCCTAAGAAATATTCTACACGGACCCCTGCTGTACACAGACAGCCCTTTACGGATCCCTTACTGGGAATAATCCCTCTTCCCCATATATGGAGGCCGCCCGAAGGCGTGCTCTCTAGGATAAAAGAGCTCTCCTCTCCAAGGTAGTCATTTATGGCACGCGCAACAAAGGGGTCGTCTACATCGATAATGCTAAGACCCTGAGGGAGCGAACCCACCTCCAGCCCTATGGATCCTCTTATAAGTGGAGCCCTGACCCCACCCTCAACTAGATCTTCTAGCTGGACTCTCTGCTCTTTATCTGGTAGAAGGCGCTGTTTGCCCTTCTGAAAAAAGAGGTGGCACCCATTGTTAAGGAGGTCGCAGATCAACGCAGACTCTAAAGATGAGAGCGGTATCACGTCTGGAGCCAGCGACTCTTTCTCTTTGAGATTCCTTTCTGATCTAGCCTCCTCAGGATCTCCTTTTCCCTTATCTCTTCTCTGTCTATATTCTTTTTCCATATGTACTTGTGTAGTTAGATATACCCTTAGTATCCTCAGGCCATTTTGTGCTCGGTAATTCAAATAAGAGAGATGACAATGTGGTTAATGGAATCCCATGTGGTTAATGGAATCCCATGCAGAAGGCGGCTGAGAAATAGATGGGCACGACCTTAGTGCGCCGCTTAGGATCACGCTGTCGTGCCTTTCTATCCGCCTCCGCTATTTTTACGTATCTTAATATAATTCCTGCTTGATCATCCTCCATTTGGTTGGAGGCTATAAGGATAATTGGGGTAACCAATGCCCTCTCCAGGATCTGGGCTTGGTTAATTATGTCGGCCGCTTGGCAATCCGGACGATCAAATTGGTCATAAGCCTCGGCTACGCCTCGAAGGCGAAACGTCTTTGTAGCTTTAGAACCCAGGTGAGGAATGAGGCTAACCTCAAACGCCTTGTCCGTATAATGAGGCCCTTCGAATTTCCCGTACTTGCCCACTAAGGGGATTTGATATGTCTTTCCGTTTGCAACGGTAAGGCTCATCTTGTACCATCTTATTTCGGACGATTGCAAGGGGAGTAGCACCTTATCAATCCATTGCGAGGTAAAGGAGTATGCAAAGTGTCTCAAGTTGGATGAAGCCAATGACCACCGAACCACCTCAAAATCCATTCGCAATGGATATTTGATCCCGCGCGCGGAACTCCTTAGGGCCGTAGTAGCAGGTTACCGTAAGAACATCCCCACGCCGCGCCTTTAGTCGGGATTTGTTCTCTCTTATTTCTCTTAGTTATTGCTTAACTGTTGAACTAGAACTAGACCACTTGGTATTCAAATTTACGCAACGGTCTTGAATTGGGTCGAGCTGGATTCGAACCAGCGTAGGCATTGCCAGCGGATTTACAGTCCGTCCCCATTAACCACTCGAGCATCGACCCATAAATCAAAAAGGTTTGTTTCGATCAGATTAAAAAACAGATAAGATTAAATCAAGGTATTTCAACCAAGTTTACTGTCCTTTTTGAATTATTAACAGAGTAAAAATAGACTTTTTAATCACATCAAAAAGTTATTAGAACTTGAATACCCCCAGGGGAATTCGAATCCCCGTCGCCTCTGTGAAAGAGAGGTGTCCTAGGCCTCTAGACGATGGGGGCTGGATTCCTCGATAGAAGAATAGATTATTCCAACTGGAGTTGTCAATCTGGGAAATATTGAAAAAAACTGGAAATCTATCTTTTTTTCCGATACTAGATAAAACTTATTCTTTGACTAAACTTTCTATTTTGACTTCTCTCTTAGGAATATTAATTAGAAACAAAAACGGAGAAAGTAATTCTTTCTCAAAACGAAGAATATATATTCCCGAGGCCTACTTGTGTGATATACTATCTAAAAATTAGACTTCAATGCTTTTTTGTCAATCGGAGATTTTTTACTCGGTCAACCCGATTAACTATAACTAGATGGTTCATAACAGAATTTGAGAGTTTTCCCGCTTGGGATAACTCGAGCTATCCTCCAATTAATGGTTTGAACTACCGATACGGAAGTTAATATTCTTGCGTTTGTAGCAACTGCATTTTTTATCTTAATTCCAACAGCTTTTCTACTTATCCTATACATTCAGACGGCCGCTCAGACTAAGGATTAGTCGTCAATTAAATTGACGACTAATCCGCAATTCCCTGCATAAGGGAAAACTTAAAAAAGGGAAGAGAAAGGAGGTTAAATTTTATTTACAAATTACGGTAATACAAAAACTAACATCCTAAAAAAGAATCTCAATGATGTCTATTTGCTGCTATTTACAAATCATTTATTTAAGAGTCATTATTACTTAATGATGTTTCCCAGTTAGGTTGGTTCTTTTTCTTAGTTATGTATTTTGGCCTCTATTAACCTAACCGTTCTTTCCAAAGGGGACTGCCAAAAATTGGATTGATAGATCAAAAAACGATCTATCAATTTCTAACTCTGATCAGAAATGCGATGTTTTTTACAAACTAATTATTACAAAATTTAAAGATGGGTTCCGTCCGGCGAACGGCACCGAGCTTGAAATTTGGGATACTTTAATACCGCGGATAACAAAGATTGGATTCAAATAAAGTTTCGAATAGAGTGGGTTATACAAGAATATTAACTTAACAGAAAAAACATATCTGTTTAGCGGGGTGTTTCAGTAAGAAAGAAATAAATAGACTTTTAGGGGAAAATTTTACCCGTTACACAAGTATATGAAACGACAGCTTAGACATGAATCAATGGATTCAGATTCGTTGGAGTCCTATCCTTCGAACGATTCTTTTTCATTTGAAATTGAACACTACATTTTTTTTTTACTTTTGCCATAAGCCTATTATGAAAAGAATGTAAGAAGGGGAGGGGGTATAGATATATGTAGATATCTAGCTCTACGTAGAGAACTTAAGATCTACATATATCTATATGTATATATGATATATACTTTTGTATTTCTATGTCATACTCGATGTATCCCCGTATCTAACTAGTTATTTATAATCCACTTCTTCCCCAAACTACAAGTGAAAGGGAAAACGTAAAAATTACCGTCAGGGCGGCCCAAGCCATAGTAACTAAGTCCGTAATTATAACTCCTATCTTTTCACTTTTACTGATAACTAACTAGCAACTAGCTTTAACTCAAAAGAGATACCGAACTTTAACAAAGTTGGGAGACGTAATTATAATAAGATAGCTTATTTTTTTAGGGTTTTGTTTATCTTTATAAGATATTATCTCAATGGGGATAAATAATAAGCCTACGAAGATCCCCAACTTTTCCTTTTAAGAATGTTACTGGTTGTTTTATTACACTTCAGATAAATAGTTAAGTGCTATTTTTTATTTAGCAAATAGTGTATACTTAATTAGGGTTGTTGATGCGTGACCCGTCGAGATACATGGAATGTGACAGGCTATAATAAGCTATAGAGCAGCTCAACCTTTGTTCTGATTTCAACGTAATCAACAATCCCAAGAAAAACCTACCCAAATGGAAAAATAGAAATCTCTAAATTTATTTCACTATTACAAATACAAGATATTTACTTTGAGAAATCAATTCTTTAATCCAGGCGATACCCAGATTCGAACTGGGGAATTAAGGATTTGCAGTCCACCGTCTTACCACTTGACTACATCGCCTTCACCTTTTTTATGATGTCTACCTGGTAGAAAAGAATCAGGATTTAACAGGGGATAAAATCTATCTATATCCTTAGTGAGTATACTACTCAGTCGAGCTACTAGCAAGTAGTTTTTCTTACCCATTAGTTATGCATTTCCAGAAGCTTCATCTTAGAAGAAATGATTATCTCAATGCAATTATTTACAAGTATAAACATTAGACTATAGAAAGAAAAGAAGTAAAATTAGCATTTCTAATTATTGTGATCTGTCTGTTCATCCACAAAGACGAAAAAATATATCTGTTTTTAATGTAGGCGGATAGCGGGAATCGAACCCGCGTCACCTCCTTGGCAAGGAGGTATTTTACCATTCAACTATATCCGCGCAATCCGTCAATTCATTCTAACCTAAAATAAATTAGGACTCTTATTTATAGTAAGAAAAGAATTTACATACATATATGTAAAAGGCTAAATCTATCTGTCTAAATTCACACCCTTCTCTTATCAGAATCAACTGAAAAAGTTATGAGATAAACTCATAACTTTTTCAGAAAGGAAAAAAAAAATATCTTTTTCATGTGATATTTGGCGTCCCCGCCCGTAACGGTAAGTTACAAGAGGAAAAACTGAAACAATGGAGCGGACTCCTAAGAAATGAAGGAGTTGGGTATACCTACCGAAAAAACTAATCCAATCCATAAAGAAGCTCCCGAAAAAACGATATTTTTGCTACTAGACCATCCCTCGGGAGATGCAAATGCGACGGGCACGCCAACAACCAATAGAAATGAAGTAACAATTAATCCAAATAAAGCAAATTGAAAAGCGATAGTCATAGTTCCGATTCCTTCCACATAAGGAATTGATTGGCTTTACTACCCAATTCTCATCCGACAGGGCTTCTTTTGTGTATGGAAAAGAAATAAAAATATCTTTTTATGCTATGTACTAACTTTGTCCATCGAATCCAGTAAATTCGTATAAAAGATAGCTTAACCCTGTTATTTCAGATGTTTATCTATGTTGATTATGCTATGCTATTTTTACTCCACATCTTCTTTACACCTCTCACCTTAACGGTGATAAAAGAAGCATTTCTTTCTATCTATTCTATCTCTTTAAAATAAATATATCTTAGAATTAGAAATTTTTTTTTTTTCGATTCAAGCATATCCAATCAATTAAATTTTTTGTTTATAAGACTCGGGAGAGATGGTCGAGCGGTTTAAGGCTCCAGTCTTGAAAACTGGCATGACGCCAAGACGTCATCGAGGGTTCGAATCCCTCTCTCTCCTTTTTCTAATCCTGATATTGGTTGTTGTGTCAAACAAAAAAAAAACAGGCATGATCACCGCCAACATAACGAAAAAGGGTCCCCCACTTATGTCATAGAAACCGATTCCAAACTACTATATTTAAATTATTGGATGGATAACATAATAAGAAATCTATCTATCCAAATGAATAGATAGATTTCTTATTGATAGAGCAAATTAAGCAATGGCATAGGGCGCGCATTAGTTATTGACTTGTTTTGTTGGCAATAATTATTTAACTCTTATTTATGTTTTAGCATATAACCACACTTAATTAATTTTGAGCTGTAATTCAATTAAGAGGTGTCATGGAAAGGACAGGTTCGGTATCACGGTCAATTCCTTTTTCAAACCCAGCTGCAGCTGCACGAGCTCTACCTGCATGCCATAGATGACCCACAAAAAAGAAGAATCCTAGAACGAAGTGGGACGTTGCTAACCAACTCCGGGGAGATACATAGTTCACGGCATTAATTTCAGTAGCTACGCCACCTACGGAGTTTAAAGATCCCAAGGGTGCATGAGTCATATATTCTGCGGATCGTCGTTCCTGCCACGGTTGTATATCCCTCTTTAACTTACCGAGATCTAAACCGTTTGGACCCCTCAAAGGTTCTAACCAAGGAGCACGAAGATCCCAGAAGCGCATAGTTTCGCCCCCAAAAATAATTTCTCCAGTTGGAGAACGCATTAGATATTTCCCTAAACCAGTAGGTCCTTGAGCAGAACCTATGTTCGCGCCAAGACGCTGGTCTCTGACAAGAAAAGTAAAAGCTTGAGCTTGAGAAGCTTCGGGACCAGTCGGACCATAGAATTCGCTGGGATATGCTGTATTGTTGAACCAAACAAAACAGCAGGCAGTAAAACCAAAAATGGCAAGAGCTCCCAAACTATAGGATAAGTAAGCCTCTCCGGACCACACGAAAGCTCGACGAGCCCAGGCAGAAGGCTTTGTTAATATGTGCCAAATCCCACCGAAAATGCATATAGAGCCCAGCCACACATGTCCACCGATAATATCTTCTAGATTATCAACACTTGCAATCCAGCCCTCGCCACCAAATGGAGACTTCAGTAGATAACCAAATATTATGTTGGGACTTAGCGTAAGATTCGTAATTTCTCTTACATCTCCACCGCCAGGTGCCCATGTGTCGTACAATCCCCCAAAGTAGAGTGCTTTAAAAACTAAGAGAAAAGCACCAAAACCTAATAAAATAAGATGAATACCAAGAATTGTAGTCATCTTATTTTTATCTTTCCAAGTGTAACCGAAGAAAGGAAAGGACTCTTCTAGAGTTTCGGGGCCAATCAAGGCATGATATATGCCTCCAAAACCCAAAACTGCGGAAGAGACCAAATGTAGCACTCCAGAAACAAAGTAGGGGAAGGTATCTACTACTTCACCGCCAGGACCTACTCCCCAACCCAAAGTGGCCAGATGAGGAAGTAAGATTAGTCCCTGCTCATACATAGGTTTCTCCGATACAAAGTGAGCTACTTCAAATAGATTCATAGCTCCAGCCCAAAATACAATTAGGCCAGCATGAGCCACATGGGCACCAAGCAATTTGCCAGACAGATTAATCAATCGGGCATTCCCTGCCCACCAGGCAAAACCTGTGGTTTCCTGATCGCGACCACCCAGCGAAAGGGTTCCATTAAAGAGCGTTTCCACGGGGTAAAACCTCCTCGGGGAATACAAGATTTTCATGAGGCTGATCCTGAGCTGCCATCCAGGCACGGATCCCTTCGTTTAATAAAATGTTTTTTGTGTAAAAAGTCTCGAACTCGGGATCCTCTGCTGCACGAATTTCTTGCGAAACAAAATCGTACGCGCGTAAATTCAGAGCCAGACCAACTACTCCAACAGCGCTCATCCATAAACCCGTTACTGGCACGAATAACATGAAAAAGTGTAACCAACGTTTGTTGGAGAAGGCAACACCAAAAATCTGGGACCAGAAGCGGTTCGCAGTTACCATTGAATAGGTTTCTTCAGACTGAGTTGGATTGAACGCTCTAAACGTGTTCGCACCGTCACCGTCTTCAAAGAGAGTATTTTCAACCGTAGCGCCATGAATGGCACATAAAAGAGCAGCACCGAGAACTCCTGCAACCCCCATCATATGAAATGGATTCAAAGTCCAATTATGAAAACCTTGGAAAAAAAGAATAAATCGGAAGATAGCCGCTACCCCGAAACTGGGTGCGAAGAACCAACCGGATTGCCCCAAAGGATAAATCAAGAATACAGAAACAAAAACCGCAATCGGAGCGGAAAAAGCTATTGCGTTGTAGGGACGTAGTTGTACGGATCTAGCCAATTCGAATTGACGTAGCATAAAACCTATCAAAGCGAAAGAGCCATGAAGAGCGACGAAAGTCCATAAGCCCCCTAATTGACACCAACGTGTGAAGTCTCCTTGGGCTTCAGGACCCCATAACAAGAGCAAGGAGTGAGCCAAACTATTGGCGGGGGTAGACACGGCTGCGGTTAAAAAATTGCATCCCTCCAAGTACGAACTAGCTAATCCATGAGTGTACCATGAAGTCACAAAGGTCGTACCTGTAAACCAACCACCCAACGCGAAGTAAGCAGTGGGAAAAAGTAGTAGGCCAGACCAACCCACAAAAACGAAACGATCTCTTCTAAGCCAGTCGTCCATACTGTCAAATAGATCTTTCGGTTCTTTGGAAGATTTTCCAATAGCAATTGTCATATTGTTTCCTCATTAAGTTAAGCTCTTCAAACCACTTCTGGGTTTCCCACCCTTCTTTGTTTAGTCAGTATAGTTTTTTCTTTTTTTGTTTTAACTATAGGAGACTCAAAAGATTTTTATCAGGGTTTTTTTACTTGATTTCGTTTATTATTCTCATTTTACTTTCTATTTCTTTCCCTCGCTTTCTGTTCCGAAATCTCAACCTTGCTTTCTCTTAGAGATTCCTCTCTTACGTCATCTTTTTTTTTTTTTTATGAGAGTGGATCAACCCCCCTTTTCTTCTAGGGCTTTGTTAAACATTCTAACACACGAACGAACCCAACAAAATAACAATTTACAGGGATATAGCTATTGATTTCGTATATTATATCTATAAATATAGATGGGATTTGCACTTTTGTGATACTTGTCGCTTTTTTAGAAGTATCTAATATCTTTTCCTTCGATTTTTAGGAAATTATAGAATACTTTTGGTCCCATATAAATGAATAGCAGCATGTTATGTTTCATTTTTGACCAAAGGGTGGGTTGAAAATCTTCATCATTAGTGAACCAATTTTTACTTTTTGATTAGTTGTAAAATTTATTAAGTGGGGGTGCTAAAGACCTGGGTAATTTAAAAATTGTTTCTGAGCTAAAATAATTAGTAGCAAATAAAAACAATTGCCCAAGCATCCTTGTCTTTTGTTTTTATTATTTCTCATAATTGAGAAATAAATAAAAACAGTCATATTAGGAATTTACATTTGATTCCTGAGGTAAGGATAACCAGAAAGCCTATAATATAATAAATTATATCCAGCTAATTTTTATTTAATGTTAAAAAAAAAATTATGTGAAAAATGCTTTTTTTTTTTTTAATAAAAGAAACTCTAAAAAGACTATGACGACCCTGGTTTGACTACCAAGTCGAGACTTTTGGATAGCTGGTTTTTATAAAACCAAAAACTATTTGATCAGCCCCTTGTCGGATTTGAACCGACGGCTTACGCCTTACCATGGCATTACTCTACCGCTGAGTTAAAGGGGCTTAGTCATTAGTTAGTCGCATCTAAACGCTAACTAAATAATTAGTAAAAACATCAGGAAAACAAACTAGAAAACCAATTAGTTTTTACCGTTGACAAAAATAACCCCCGAGATCATAAAAACTTTTCATTAATTTTTAAGGTGGTTGACTTTGCGGAGACGGGATTTGAACCCGTGACCTCAAGGTTATGAGCCTCGCGAGCTACCAAGCTGCTCTACCCCGCGCAGTTAATACCTTCAATGTAATTATTATACATCCCTTGAATAATTACATTGAACAAAAACGGATAGAATGAGGTAAATCAAAATCTATTATATATGTTTAAGATATATGTTTAATTTCTTGATTTGTGAAATAAATTCTTTCGTTTTTCACCAACTTGACTTTGATACTCCAGGCAATAAACAAGTGTGTGCCATTTCGCGGAGTACATGTCTGGAGAAACCAAAGTCTCGATAATTAGATCTAGGTCGTCCAGTTAAGGAGCACCGGGTACGGAGACGAACAGGTGCGCTATTGCGCGGTAGAGCTTGCAATTTCTTAGAAAGAATTATTTTTTCCTGAATTCGCAAACTACTTTTTATTTGCCGTTTCAAGGATTGGCGAACAACGTTGTATTTATCCACGAGTTTTTTTTTATTATTCTCTCTCTCAATGAGACTTTTTTTTGCCATAATTGACAGGTCAGTAAAAATAAGTTGTATTATTGCTATGAAACAAATAAAAAAAGTATTATTTTATTTATTGAAAACTCCAAGATATTTATTTTTACGTAGCGGTAAACACAAACTTGGGTAAATACTTGGATAAATAAATAATCAATGTCTCGACTGTGATAGACTAAGTTTGACGTGGTAGCGAGCAACGCGGTAGTCGGACAAAAAGGATTATCCAAATTTACCCGATGTAGATGCTATTAGAAAAGCTGCGTAGGTGAATACATAACCCACAGAGAAGTGAACTAATCCAACCAATCGTGCTTGAACAATAGAAAGAGCCACTGGCTTATCTTTCCATCGTATCACGTTCGCTAGGGGCGTTCGTTCGTGGGCCCAAGCTAGAGTTTCAATGAGTTCTTGCCAGTACCCTCGCCACGAAATTAGAAACATAAACCCGGTCGCCCACACAAGATGCCCAAATAAAAACATCCATGCCCATACAGATAAACTGTTCATTCCAAAAGGGTTATAACCATTAATAAGCTGCGAGGAATTAAGCCATAAGTAATCCCTCAGCCATCCCATTAAATAGGTAGAAGATTCATTAAATTGGGCAACATTGCCCTGCCACAAAGTAATATGTTTCCAATGCCAGTAGAAAGTAACCCATCCGATAGTATTCAGCATCCAAAAAACAGCTAAATAAAAAGCGTCCCAAGCGGAGATGTCGCAGGTTCCCCCTCGTCCGGGGCCATCACAAGGAAAACTGTAACCAAATTCTTTTTTATCCGGCATCAATTTAGAACCACGCGCATCTAATGCACCTTTGACCAAGATCAACGTAGTTGTGTGTAAGCCCAAAGCAATGGCATGGTGAACTAAAAAATCTCCAGGACCAATTGTTAAAAATAATGAGTTGCTGCTGTTGTTAACAGCATCCAACCAACCAGGTAACCACAAACTCCGACCAGCAATACTTGCCGGACTATCTACCGAAGATAAGAGCACGTCGAAACCATACGAAGCTTTACCATGAGCCGATTGGATCCACTGAGCAAAGACAGGTTCAATTAGAATCTGTTTTTCCGGAGTACCGAAGGCCAACATGACGTCGTTGTGAACATAAAGACCTAAAGTATGAAAGCCCAAGAATAAGCTAGCCCAGCTTAGGTGAGATATTATTGCTTCTTTGTGCTCCAACATTCTTGCTAAGACATTATCTGTATTTTGTTCAGGATCATAATCTCTGAGAAAGAATATGGCTCCGTGGGCGAAAGCTCCTGCCATAATGAACCCGGCAATATATTGGTGATGTGTATATAGTGCAGCTTGGGTTGTAAAATCTTGTGCTATAAAAGCGTAAGCAGGTAGGGAATACATATGTTGTGCAACAAGGGAAGTGATGACCCCCAAAGCAGCTAGAGCAAGTCCCAATTGAAAGTGGAGGGAATTATTCACCGTATCGTAAAGGCCCTTGTGTCCACGTCCCAACCTGCCTCCTGGAGGAATATGAGCATCCAAGATCTCCTTCATGCTATGTCCAATACCAAAGTTAGTCCTGTACGTATGACCGGCAATTACAAACACAACGGCTATTGCCAGGTGGTGATGAGCCATATCGGTTAGCCACAAACTTTGAGTCTGCGGGTGGAACCCTCCTAAAAAAGTTAGAATGGCTGTTCCCGCCCCTTGAGTGCTATTGAACAAATGATTATTCGAGTCGGGATTTTGTGCGTAAATGCCCCACTGACCAGAAAAAAACGGCCCCAATCCCTGAGGATGCGGGGCGGTGGTTAATAAGTCGTTCCATCTAACATGTCCACCCCTGGCTTCAGGAATAGCTACATGAACCAAATGGCCTGCCCAAGCCAAAGAACTGACTCCAAATAATCCTGAAAGGTGGTGATTAAGCCGAGATTCAGCGTTTTTGAACCACGAAATGCTTGGTTTCCATTTGGGTTGGAGATGTAACCAACTAGCTAATAGGAACAAAGCAGAAATAGCTAGCAGAAAAATAGATCCAGTATAGAGATCTTGATTAGTGCGTATACCAATGGTGTACCACCATTGGTATACACCGGAATAAGCTATATTAACCGGGCCTGCAGCCCCCCCTCGGGTGTAGGCTTCGACCGCCGGCTGGCCAAAATGGGGATCCCAAATGGCATGAGCAATTGGTCTCACATGTAATGGGTCCCGTACCCATGTTTCGAAGTTGCCCTGCCAAGCTACATGGAATAAATTCCCAGAAGTCCATAGAAATATGATAGCTAATTGACCAAAGTGAGATGCAAAGATTTGTTGGTAGAGACGTTCTTCAGTGATATCGTCATGACTCTCGAAATCATGCGCCGTGGCTATACCGAACCAGATACGACGAGTTGTTGGGTCTTGGGATAGACCCTGGCTGAACTTTGGAAATCTTGATGCCGTAATGTTTCTCAAATCCTCCTAGCCATTATCCCACTGCAATGATTCTCGCCAGGAAGAATGCCCAAGTTGTGGCTATTCCACCTAGAAGGTAATGAGTTACTCCCACGGCACGACCCTGTATAATGCTCAGAGCTCTCGGTTGGGTTGCGGGAGCAACTTTCAATTTATTATGAGCCCAAACTATAGATTCAATAAGTTCCTGCCAATAGCCCCGACCGCTGAATAAAAACATTAGGCTAAAGGCCCAGACAAAATGAGCCCCTAAAAATAGGAGACCATATGCGGATAATGAAGAACCGTATGATTGAATGACTTGAGAAGCCTGTGCCCACAAAAAATCTCGCAGCCATCCGTTTATTGTTGTTGAACTTTGTGCAAAGTTTCCCCCAGTAATGTGATTTACTGTTCCTTGTTCGCTTACAGTTCCCCATACATCCGATTGCATCTTCCAACTGAAATGGAATATAACTACTGAAATAGAGTTGTACATCCAGAACAGACCCAAGAAAACATGATCCCAAGCAGATACCTGGCAGGTGCCTCCCCTCCCGGGACCGTCGCAGGGAAACCGAAAACCGAGATTTGCTTTATCAGGTATTAATCGGGAACTGCGCGCAAATAAAACGCCTTTCAACAATATTAATACGGTGACGTGAATTGTAAATGCGTGGATGTGGTGCACCAGAAAATCTGCAGTACCCAATGGGATTGGTGCTAAGGCAACCTTGCCAGCTACTGCTATTAAATTGCTTCCACCCCAGGCTAAGCTGGTGCTTGCTGTTGCGTTAGGTACAGTCGATCCAGGAGCCAAAGCGTGGGTATTTTGGATCCACTGAGCAAATATTGGTTGCAATTGAATGGCAGTATCCGAAAACATATCTTGGGGACGCCCTAAAGCACTCATAGTATCATTATGGATATATAGACCAAAGCTATGGAAACCGAGAAAGATACAAACCCAGTTAAGATGTGAAATTATTGAATCACGATGACGAATAACACGATCCAACAAATTGTTACATTGAGTAGTTGGATCGTAATCCCTTACAACAAAAATAGCCGCGTGCGCAGCCGCCCCCACGACTAAGAAACCTCCTATCCACATGTGATGTGTAAACAGCGAAAGTTGTGTGGCATAATCGGTGGCTAAATAGGGATAAGGGGGCATGGCATACATATGATGAGAAACAATAATTGTTAGGGATCCCAAAGTGGCCAGATTAATAGCTAATTGAGCATGCCACGAACTTGTTAAAATTTCATAAAGACCTTTGTGCCCCTCACCCGTGAAGGGTCCTTTATGGGCTTCCAGTATTTCCTTTGTGCTATGTCCAATGCCCCAATTTGTTTTGTACATATGACCAGCTACTAGGAATAAAACCGCGATAGCTAAATGGTGGTGTGCGACATCAGTTAACCACAAACCTCCTGTTATCGGGTTTAACCCTCCGCGGAACGTCAAAAAGTCCGAGTATTCTGACCAGTTCAAAGTGAAAAAGGGGATTAATCCTTTTGCAAAACTCGGATACATCTGAGCTAAGAGATCGCGGCTAAGAATGAATTCATGGGGAAGAGGTATTTCTTCGGGGTCAACACCTGCGTCTAAGAGTTGATTAATGGGGAGTGAAACGTGTATCTGATGTCCCGCCCATGCTAAAGACCCCAATCCCAATAGACCAGCCAAGTGATGATTCAGCATGGATTCGACATTTTGGAACCAAGCCAATTTTGGAGCAGCTTTGTGATAATGAAACCAACCAGCAAAAAACATTAATCCGGCAAAAACTAAAGCACCTACAGCTGTGCAATAAAGCTGTAACTCACTGGTTATTCCGGAGGCTCGCCAAAGTTGGAAAAATCCGGACGTGATTTGTACGCCCTGAAACCCCCCTCCAACATCTCCATTAAGTATTTCCTGACCAATTATTGGCCAAACAACTTGGGCACTGGGTTTCACGTGGGTGGGATCATTCAGCCATGCTTCATAGTTGGAAAAACGAGCTCCATGGAAGTACATGCCGCTCAACCAAATAAAAATAATAGCTAGTTGACCAAAATGAGCACTAAATATTTTACGAGATATATCCTCTAAATCATTAGTATGACTATCAAAATCGTGGGCATCAGCATGTAGATTCCAAATCCATGTAGTGGTACTGGGACCCTTAGCCAAATTTTTTGCAAAATGTCCAGGCTGAGCCCATCTCTCAAAAGAGGTTTTCACGGGATCCTTTTCTACGATAATTTTGACTTCTGGTTCCGGCGAACGAATAGTCATCGGGACTCTCCTCTCTTCGGGCAGGGGATAGCAACAACCTACCAACAGGAGATACGAAACTTATAATAACTTAACTGAGATTTGTACAAGAATTAGCTATCTCCCCACAAATTCGAAGATTGAACAGCTATGATGAAGAGGTTACGCGAGATAAGCTTTTGGTGGTATTATTACACGGCTAAATAGTGCCTAATGGACTTAACATAACTAATTGCCCTTTTGGGGGGATAACAAAAGGGGGAGAGGAGTCGGCTTTTTTAGAAAAGGGCAAGTAAAAAGTTTTGTTTACTTATACCTTTTTGGTTTGCCGTGCATTCTATGTTTCACCTTCTACCTCTCCCGTCGACGAAGCGGGCTCTCTTACCGATAAAGCGGGGATGAGCGTCCTGTAATTTTTGACCGATTCTGTGCTTCAGCGTAATCATCGGGGGAAAGCACTACTGCCCGTTTCCAATACTCAGCAGCCTGATCAAACCAAGCTTCCGAGATTTCCAATTCTCCTTGCTGAATGGCCTGTTCCCCTCGACCAGGATGGATGATTCCTTTATAATCTCCTCCTTTAGAACCGAACTTGGGGGTTTCCCACCCTATACGGCTCATATGACCATATGACTGCACCTCACCTTATCGTCTTATAATCAGGAAATGGATACTAATACTACCCCGATAAAAGCAGGAACAGTCGGCTTATAACTCGAAATAGTCAGGTTTTTGTTTTATCCGTCCCAAATAAAACCTCTTCCGTACTCACAGCTAGTAAGGGAAAAGTAACAGCATCCCTCGTCACTAACTACCCTATCCCAAAATGGATTCCTTAAAAAAAAAAGTTTTTTCTTTCCTTTGGGATTTGATACTACGCCGTGTCTCGTTAATCTTTGTTTTCCCAACTGTCTCTGCTACAGAAACAAATTGCATAAGTTTTGTCAATGAGACAGGCTCATTGTATCAACCCAGATTTTCAACGAAAAATCCTTGCGACGCTCTATTTCCCCACTTCACTTAGTCAACTATCCATGGGACAGTTAAGCCATTTATCTTCTTTAAATCTGGATTGTTTTAAAGGAGACTGAATCCCACCGCTCGCGGCAATTCCCTGTTTGGAAATATACTTGGGGGAAGTCTTCTTGGTCGATTGAGTGGTTAAGAACCAAAGAATCCTGAAGTATAGGTAGTCGCACGTAGTGGCAGATCACAGCCATGTTATTAAAAGCCTGTGGCAAAAAGGAATTACGTTCCAGTGCCTGAAAGTAGTATTCCAAAGCTTTTGCGTGTTCTCCATTGCTGGTATGAATTAGACCTATATTGTGGAGTATGTAGCTTCGATCGTAAGAATCAACCTCTAAACGCATGGCTTTGTAGTAGCTTCGCAAAGCTTCTGCATATTCTCCTTCTGATTGAGCCGACATCCGTTACGATTGCTTTTACAAAAAAGCCCCGCTTCAAAACCGTACATGAAACTTCCGTATCATACGGCTCCTCCCGTTTAATTGAAGAAGAAGCAACTTGGGTAATATAATATCATTTATCATTGCCCTTATCTCTAATTAGAGTTCTTCTAACGTAACGGGGGTTAGTGTTTCTAAAAACTATTGTTAAACTATTGTCTAACCATCCCTTATGCAAAGAGTCTCTTTTGTTTAACCATGATCTATGGCTTGTTTCATCGTCAGTAAATTACTGGTATTAGATATAGGCTTCATTTAACGATGGACTCCTTGACAAATTTTTTCGTTCCCAACCCTTTGTTTTTCAGGGGGAGCTTTTTACCCCGACAATCTCCGATGATCCAAAGGGTATCCAAAATACAAACGGGATGGTTGCTTATAACCCCGATCGCTATTAGTCGTTATCGCGACTCCAGAATTTTCAAATAAGCATAATGTTTGTCAAAAGCGGAGGTTGACGAAGAATTTGTATTGCCGGTTTCTCCATGTGGTGTCTGTACCCCCCTCCATGCGCTTTTTCATAGAATTATTGCATATTTATTATATACATATTCATAGAAAAACCCCTGCTTGCTTGATACCAAGAACCGTAGAAATATAGATCTGTAACTTGCGGAGCTGCATCAGTCGTGGATACGCGACCGAAGGATTTTTCCGATTTTGGAAAACACCTTTACCAAATGTAGGTTTGCCAAAAAAGTATTTTATTTTCTAAATAAATTAAATTTGGAATAGTGCCAAATTACTTCCCTTCTCGAATCACACCATCCCTGTAGTATATAGAAGCTTCCCTCTCTCTCTTAGTAGTAGGTAAAATTCTTGTCAAAATATCTGCTAGAATTGTGAAAGTTTTATCAATAAAATTATCATTTCTCCGTGACCTAGGCGTAATCAAAATTAACTCCTTGTTTTTTTTTTATCATTTCACCTATTATTTTATCAGAACTCAAAATATTCATTGAGATTACATAAAAAGGATAAATGTCGGAGTGACATAGTAGAAAAGAATTTATTTCACTTCCCATCTTAGTTCTTATAAATAATTATTAATGACAGTATGCCCGACTCGCTTGTCATTTCACTGTTTAAAGCTCTAGAATAAGTTCAGATATTCCAATAGTGAAAAGTCTTAGCCTCGGGAGAGGTGGCCGAGCGGTTTAAGGCATAGCACCGGAAATGCTACGTAGTATTTAACCTACCGAGGGTTCGAATCCCTCCCTTTCCTATCTTTATTACTATGTTATTAGAACAGCTTTTGACCCACCCTCTACAATCTAGGTCAATAAAACAATTATTTTGTTCTTTCGTGGAAAAGTAAAATAGGAGTTTGAGCCTATATCGTAAAAAGAAAAAAAAAAAGAGATTGAGAGAATATCTTACCAAAAACAAGCTAACTCCCCCTTTTGTTTATCATACAGAATTGTAGATGTGTTTAAATAACATAGGTTTCTAATTCAAAAACAATATTGGAATTATGATCCAAATCAATTCTTTTGAAGATAGTAATATCTTATTTTTTACTACATGAACTAAAACAATTGTTAAGGTCAAAAATCTCCTTCTAGTTCATTTTTTAACTAACCTGGTTCATAGACCTGAGTCTTTTTTATTAGGTATTCTAACAATGACAATGAGGATTCCTACAGCAAAGTAGTTGATGGATTTGATAAAATACCATTAAGCTTTTCGAGAGTAATACTCAACAACTAATAATTCATTTATCTCTAAATCGACGGATTCTCGACTGGCCATATGATTTACTAATCCCACTGGATCGCCGGCTTTCGAGAAAGATATAGTTAAATGATCCGGTAGTCCAGCTCTACCAATAGACTCATTTTTCGCCACATTGTGAAAAATTGGTCGTTTTCGAATAGTAATAATATCTTTAGGTTTACATCGATAGCTTGGTATATCGACAACACACTCGTTTACTAAAATATGTCTATGATTAACCAATTGTCTGGCAGCGGGAATCGTCGAAGCCATACCTAACCGAAAAATTATATTATCCAAACGCATCTCAAGTAATTGCAGCAATACCTGACCTGTTGAACCCCTGGTTTTTCTGGCAATACGAACATACTTGAGTAATTGGCGCTCTGTCAATCCGTAATTAAAACGTAATTTTTGTTTCGTCTCTAAACGGACGCAAAATTGAGATATTTTTTTCGAAGCTGATTGTTCGCTAGCAACTCGGAAGTCTCCCGAGTTGCACGTCTTATCTTTACCCGCCAGGCCTGGCAAATTCTTCAGACGACGCATTGATTTTAAACGAGGTCCTCGATAACGAGACGTAAAAACTCCTTTTCGATAAATGTTTTCCAAACAGAGAACAGAAGAAACTATTTTTAGATGGGCACGGAGACCTAATTTAGTTCTAGTGCCAAATTAACTAAAAGTTGATCAAGATTGATTTCTATGGAAATAATAACATATGAATAAAAACTGATAAATATCCATTTTGATTTACTACTAAAGAATATCTTTAATATATTAAAGGGCAAATAGAAGACTATTTTATTACTACTTATATATCAACCAATTTGTACCGGATAACTTCAATTTGTTGTAGTATATACATTTATATAAAAATCTTGTATAAAAAATTAACATGTATTGATACGGTAGATGTATTGCCTCGAATGTTTTGTCTCTATATACTTATTTCAGAAAAAACTTTTGAAAGAAATAAATACGTAATCTTTTAAGCGATATTATTTCTTTATATTACACATATTTATTTTTTAATAAATGATAAATCTTACTAAAAAAAATAAGTATAAGGGACGATATTGAAAAAAGAAGCAAAAGGTGTTAAGATACACAAACACATGTGTATCCGTATCTACATGCTAGTTTGTACCTAAATACCTATTATTTAGGTGGGAAGGTTCAATAGGATCTAGATTCTTGAATGTAGATACACCAAAACCAATTCTTTTTTCTTTTCAACATAGAAAAATCTACATCTTTCATATTTTGTTTATTGGGGCTAAGGGTGGGGATATGGCGAAATGGTAGACGCAGCGGACTCAATCAGATTGAGCCTAGATATGGAAATGTATTGAGTGGCAACTCCCAGATTCAGGGGAACCTAGGATTCTTTAGCAGGCAATCCTGAGCCAAATCTTGTATCAACTCACAACAATTCCGTTGGGTTGGTAGATCAAGATAGGTACAGAGACTCGAAGGGGGTTATTCCAACGAGCAAGCTATTAGTTAGTAATTTACAAAAGAACTGAATATCCAAACGTTCCATGTGAACATAATTGCCACATGAAGAAATAGAATATGTGAGAGATATATTTTGTTTTGAATTGTATTAAAAAAAAAAAGAGATTTTAGTTTTGAAAAACAGATTAATTAAAAACAATATTGAAGAAGAAGCGTTCATTTACGAAGTCACGTCTTTATTTCAGACCAGAATAAGGCGATAAATAGACTTTTTGTTTTTTGACCCTACTTAATTTTGCTAGTTTTCACATCTTTCTTCTATCTGTTTTAAAATCTCATTACATTTCAATAAATACTCTTAGCTTAAGTTAAGTAATGAATGAGCTGGTAGCAAGCAACTTATAATTCTCTCGGGAATGAAGGTAGAGCCCTATCCTATGAAGCTAGAGACAATCTGGTAGCGACGCAAGTTGCAGTGGGAAGAAAATCCGTTGGTTTCGACCATGAGGGTTCAAGTCCCTCTATCCCCAACGATACAATTTAAATTATTTCATTCCATTTGTATACCCAATTGTTATGTCTACTATCAAAACTAAAAACCCATCGAGAGTAAAACTCCTTGTTTCACCGCGGAAAGACGGATCAGCCATTCAGCCGGTAAAAATCCCTGAATGGCTCGATCAATTTTTAGCCCCCATTCCGTTTTTTTTTTTATTTCACAATTTCAAAGAAAAAACCAAAGCCTGGAACAATTTGTTTTGTTTCACCCTCACGTCTTCAGAATAGTTGTATCCTTCTTAAAAGAGAAGGAGGTGGCCGGGATAGCTCAGTTGGTAGAGCAGAGGACTGAAAATCCTCGTGTCACCAGTTCAAATCTGGTTCTTGGCAACTAAAACAAAATAATTTCCAAAAATAAAAAAAAAAATCGATCAGTGAAAATATCTAAAACTGAGTTTTTATCTTACTTTAGGCTGGATTCTAATAGGCATCTTGTAATTCATAAAAGTTAGGTACCACGTAATCCTTACGAAGAGGCCAGCCGATCCAACTTTCAGGCATTAGTATACGCCTAAGGTATGGGTGTCCCCTGTGGATTATTCCCAGCATGTCGTACGATTCACGTTCCTGAAAATCAGCACTCTTCCAAACCCAGTAAATCGAAGGTATTTGAGGATTTGATCTTGAAACAAAGACTTTTGTACATATCTCCTCAGGTTGCTTTTGCTCGTCTCGCATCTGGGTTAAGTGATACACACTGACTAAAGATCCACCGGGTGTCGCATCATAAGCACATTGATGTCGTAGGTAATTAAATCCGTAAGCATATAGGGCGACAGCTATAGACAACCATTCTTCCGACTTGACCTGCAAAATCTCGACACCTTTGTAATCGTAACCCAAAGGTCGATGTGAGAACTTGTACTTGGTTAACCAGGCAGATATTCGACCCCGCGTATCTGGACTGAATTCATTTTTCTCAGTAGTATTCATATCGGTTAATACCTCCTTTTTTTTATTGACTCCATAATAAAGATAGAACTAGTCATCAATTTGATGATAGTAATTTATCGTACTCGTCGGCAAAATCTTGCAAGTTTTGCAAAAAACCAGTTAGTGCCCATTTTGTGCCAAAATTAGATATATCTTGATTGTATTTCTCGGTGGGGTCGTTTAATACGAAATGAAGCGGATGACTTAAGTTAAAATATCTCGTTCGAGTGGGGCGGGAAGCCCGTTCCCCAAAAGTATTTCGAGCAATTTTCTTGCGGAGTTTTGTCACGGCATCCATAATCGCTTCGGGTTTGGGTGGACAACCTGGCAAATGGATATCGACAGGAATTAATTTATCTACTCCGCGAACGGTACTGTAGGAATCTGTACTAGACATGCCTCCCGTAATGGTACAAGCTCCCATAGCAATTACATACTTAGGTTCCGGCATTTGCTCATATAATCTCACTAAGGATGGAGCCATTTTCATTGTTATGGTACCGGCAGTAACCAGCAGGTCCGCTTGTCTAGGACTAGACCTAGGTACTAGGCCATACCGGTCAAAATCGAATCTCGAACCAATTAGAGAAGCAAATTCAATGAAGCAACAACTAGTACCATATAGAAGTGGCCATAAGCTAGAGAGCCTGGACCAATTGGAAAAATCACCGATACTAGCCAAAAATATTGAATCTGAAAAACCTCCTCGAATAGGAAACTGTGCTACTGAATTGAGGAGAGTTCTTTCTTTTGCATTTTTTATTTTCCTGCTGTCAGTTTCACCCGATTGTTCGAAAATTAAGACCATTCTAATGCTCCTTTTCGCCAAGCATAAACCAAACCGACGATTAGTACAAATACAAAAACAATCACTTCGACGAAACCAACTAACCCCAAGTCTCCAAAAGCTATAGCCCACGGATAGAGAAATATAGTTTCAACATCGGAGACCGTGAACACCAAGGCAAACATATAATAACGTATCTGAAATCGAATCCAAGTGTCTCCTTTTGGCTCAATACCCGACTCGTAACTCGCCAACTTTTCTGGCCCCTTTTGAGCGGGAGCAACAAGCCTGGAAATCAAAAAAGCCAGAAATGGGATAGATATAGAAACTAACAGAAGAATCCGGAAAGAGTCATATTGGTGAAACAAAAACATCTAAAAACTCCTGTTGTTTCCACAATTAATGCCTCGCTCCACTATAATAGGTTTAACACCTATAACCTTGTTGGAGAAGTGGGCTGGATTTGTTCTCCTATTGTACCTACCGACTAATAGTTAGTAGCATAATAGTTAAATAGTAATTTGAGAAATCGTATCCTTCTTGCGCATTTGTAGTCTCAATTTCCCAGCTCTACTTTACTAGTAAAGATATTAAGTAACCCGATAGTTTGAATTGACGTTCGATCAATTATTAATTATTTAATGGAATTGAGCCGTGTCCCTTCCCTTATAATTAAGGTTAAGCATAAGTAGGGAAAGTAAATACCATTAATGGTACCATTAAGCCAATAGATTATAATTGAGTGATGTAATTCTTTTACATAATCTTGGTAAGTGATAAATTTAGACAATTTGCATTGATTTTCCAAATTCTGTCACACCAACGGTTTTTTTTTTAATTTTTAGCATTGTGCTTTTTTAAACGATTTAGGGCTATACGGATTCGAACCGTAGACACTCTCGGTTATGCAGATTAGAACATAGAAATGAGTTCTCTAACTGCTTATCGAACCCAACATGCCGCTTTTTTTTTTTCGGCATTGGGCTCTCTAGCCAGCTGCTTTCCAATTGAATTGAAGACGAACAGGCACTGATGTACCAAAGATTTGATTCGTATATGATATATGAATCAGAACAGATGGTTCCGTATGTTTAAACAAATCTTATTTCAGGTACTTCTGCATGTTTGAGAGTTGAAAAAAAAAAAAGAAATAGATTAAGCAATCCCGAAGTTTCTTAAGAAGATTATTAAGCGTTGACGCAGGTTTGTCTTTGTTGGGTAGAATTCCATTTCGCGATCTGAAATAGTCTCTGTCGCTTAGAGACGGCACACCACTTTCTACACCCGAAAGTCTGTGAGACGAGGAAGAGATTTTCTTTTGGCCCTCCCAAAATCCAACCAACTTTGAGCATTGGATAAACCAATCTTACCATATCAACTTTTCAAAATCGATTTGTCATCGATGTATCTGTCATGCTACTGTTCTTTTGTGGTCAAAAAGTAAGACAGAAATATATCATGCAATCTGTTTTTGTTTGCATGAATCGTTGGGCTTCGACGAATCTTCTAAAAAGACATTGGCGCACGTGTAAACGAGGCACTCTACCGCTGAGCTATAGCCCTTAAAAAAATCGCTCGTGCAACAAGCATATTATAAGCGTGATAATCAATTTCTGTCAAGTCAATCAGTTGGAACCAATGACTTCGAACGTAAACTTGCTTACAGCCATTTCTAGTTGTTATAATGATAGGTATACCCATATATATATATATTCATAGGTATTTAGAGATATACATAGAATTCAATCACATATCTGATTAGGTTGAATCATGATATTGGTGCGTAAGCAGACAGTGGCGACCTACTTAACTCAGTGGTTAGAGTATCGCTTTCATACGGCGAGAGTCATTGGTTCGAATCCAATAGTAGGTAACATTTACTTATTAGATACCGCGACTATTGAATTGGTATTGAGTCGGTACCTAATAAGATATAAAATAAGTTTCGCCGTGTACAAAACATGTTGCATGCCTAGCGCCGTTATACTAGGGATCATCGGGCCGGATCGATCTCGAAAATATCGAACTTATGAAAACCACACTAAACAATAGTTGAAGCTTCCAATCTAGCTTTAGCTCTTTTAAATGCCAAATTGGCTTCTATTATTCTTTTCTTGCCTTCCGCTTTAGCTAACTCAGCTTGAGCTGTCTGAAAACTTATTTGAGCTTCGACAGGATCAATTTCATTGGCTATCTCTGCTTCGTTAACTAATATCGTTATTTGATTATTATCTATCATGGCGAAGCCACCCATCAGTGCCATTGCGGACCATCGCTCATCATTACGTATCTTTGAGACTCCCATATCCAAAGCTGTGAGAAGTGGTGCGTGATTGGGTAGTATACCAATCTGACCGCTACTGGTGGATAAGACAATTTCCCCTACCTCGGAATTCCAAACTATTCGGTTAGGAGCCATTACACGAAGATTTAATACCATATCTCTTACTGATCCTCCATCTGTAAAGCTGCAGCTTTCGCGGCGGCTTCGTCAATATTTCCAACCAAATAAAAAGCTTGCTCGGGAAGATTATCTAACTTTCCAGGAAGAATCATTTGAAATCCCTTAATTGTTTCTGGTAAACTGACATATTTGCCTGGAGAACCCGTAAAGACTTCCGCCACAAAAAAAGGCTGTGACAGAAAACGTTCTATCTTTCGCGCTCTAGCTACCGTCAATCGATCCTCCTCGGATAACTCGTCTAGTCCGAGAATAGCTATAATATCTTGAAGTTCCTTATAACGTTGCAAAGTTTGCTTTACCCCTTGCGCTGTTTCATAATGCTCCTCACCTACGATCCAAGGCTGCAACATAGTTGAAGTCGAATCCAATGGATCCACTGCCGGATAGATACCTTTTGCTGCTAAGCCTCTTGAAAGAACAGTTGTAGCATCTAGATGTGCAAATGTCGTGGCTGGGGCTGGGTCGGTCAGATCATCCGCAGGTACATAAACAGCTTGAATGGAAGTTATTGAGCCTTCTTTGGTTGAAGTAATTCTTTCCTGCAACGATCCCATTTCTGTACCAAGGGTCGGCTGATAACCCACGGCGGAAGGCATTCTACCAAGTAATGCCGAGACCTCCGACCCCGCTTGGACAAAACGAAAAATGTTGTCAATAAACAGGAGTACATCTTGTTTGTTAATATCTCGGAAATATTCCGCCATCGTTGGAGCAGTTGAGCCAACTCGCATACGAGCTCCCGGTGGTTCATTCATCTGACCATAGACCAAAGCCACTTTTGATTCCGATAGGTTTTGTTCATTAATAACTTTGGATTCCTTCATTTCCATGTAGAGATCATTACCCTCACGTGTACGTTCTCCTACCCCACCGGATACAGATACACCTCCATGAGCTTTCGCAATATTATTGATCAATTCCATGATAAGAACTGTCTTCCCGACTCCGGCTCCACCAAATAAGCCAATTTTTCCACCTCGACGATATGGAGCCAAAAGATCCACAACTTTAATTCCTGTTTCAAAAATTGATAGCTTCGTATCCAATTGAGTAAAGGCCGGAGCGGATCTATGGATTGGAAATGTTGTACTATTACTAACAGGACCCAGATTGTCTACGGGTTCACCAAGTACATTAAATATTCGTCCAAGAGTGGTTTCACCTACAGGAACACTAAGAGGGGCTCCCGTATCAATAGCGCCCATACCTCTCATTAAACCATCTGTGGCACTCGTAGCTACAGCTCTTACTTCATTGTTACCCAACAATTGTTGGACTTCACAAGTAATATCAATTTCCTGGCCCGACGAGTTTTTTCCCTTGACGACTAATGAATTATAGATGTTCGGCATTTCTCCTGGAGAAAAAACCACATCCAACACTGGTCCAATGATCTGAGTGATGTACCCCACCCTTTTTTCCACCAATTCAGAAATTTCGAAAAAGAGAGAACTGGTTTTCATAACAGTTTCGTTTTGTTTTCTTTATTTAATTGCTGAATCGATAGAAATATTTGGTTTTTCACCGTCAAATGGTTGATGGAAAAGAAGATTTACCTTATGTTCACCCCTACTCCCCTCTTCTTTCCTTTTAATTTGCAGATATGGCTATAGATTGAGATTGAGGGGATGCGAAGATTCGATAAGAATTCTAATTCCCATATGACTTTGATACTCACGGGATCGGTGCCCCAATTAGCATTATCGGGTTATATTCTATGGCTTTTTCTCTATCTAGATCTTCGGAATAAGGAACCAATGCTTAACTAGTTCATAATCCATGGACCAGTCTAACTACGAACAGATTCCCGAGTCAATGTATGGAGATGGGTCGAACTCTTGTTTCCTCCCCAGTTTGTACTGAAAACCGGAATATTTAGTTGCATTCTGCATAAAAAGCAGTATAAAATGATAATGTTTCATTCCTAAAGTGGATTAGTGACACTATAAGTACTATTAAGTGTAGAGATTAAATCACCGAAACCCGCTTTCCATTTTACATTGGAATACTCTACCTATGCCGAACAGATCTCATCATTGTAAGATTTACTATTTCAGTTGTAGAGAGGAACAAACTCATGTCGCCACAAACGGAGACTAAAGCTGGTGTTGGATTCAAAGCTGGTGTTAAAGATTACCGATTGACTTATTACACTCCCGAATACAAGACCAAAGATACTGATATCTTAGCTGCTTTCCGAATGACCCCACAACCTGGAGTACCAGCTGAGGAGGCCGGAGCTGCAGTAGCTGCGGAATCCTCTACGGGTACATGGACCACGGTATGGACAGACGGACTTACCAGTCTCGATCGATACAAAGGCCGGTGTTACGATATCGAGCCTGTCGCTGGGGAGGAAAATCAGTATATTGCGTATGTAGCTTATCCTTTGGATTTATTTGAGGAAGGTTCCGTCACCAATATGCTGACTTCCATTGTAGGTAATGTCTTTGGATTCAAGGCTTTACGCGCTCTGCGTCTGGAAGACCTACGGATTCCTCCTGCGTATTCCAAAACTTTTATAGGCCCCCCCCACGGTATTCAGGTAGAAAGGGATAAACTAAACAAATACGGACGTCCTCTCCTAGGATGTACAATCAAGCCAAAATTAGGCTTGTCTGCCAAAAATTATGGTAGGGCAGTCTATGAATGCCTTCGTGGTGGACTTGATTTCACGAAAGATGATGAAAATGTGAATTCCCAACCATTCATGCGTTGGAGAGATCGCTTCTTATTCGTAGCAGAGGCTCTTTTTAAGGCCCAGACGGAAACGGGTGAAATCAAGGGGCATTATTTAAACGCCACTGCAGGCACCTGTGAAGAGATGATGAAAAGAGCTAGGTTTGCCAGAGAATTGGGTGCACCAATCGTCATGCATGACTACCTTACTGGCGGGTTTACCGCAAATACCAGCTTAGCGTTTTATTGCAGAGACAATGGATTACTTCTTCATATTCACCGGGCGATGCATGCTGTCATCGATAGACAACGGAATCACGGTATGCATTTCCGTGTATTAGCTAAAGCATTACGCATGTCCGGCGGGGATCATATCCATGCCGGAACTGTAGTGGGCAAATTAGAAGGCGAGCGAGAAGTTACTTTAGGATTTGTCGATTTACTTCGCGACGATTATATCGAAAAGGATCGTAATCGCGGTATCTATTTTACCCAAGATTGGGTTTCCATGCCGGGTGTACTGCCCGTAGCTTCGGGTGGTATTCACGTCTGGCACATGCCTGCCCTAACTGAGATTTTTGGGGACGATTCTGTCTTACAATTTGGCGGGGGAACGTTGGGACATCCATGGGGAAATGCACCCGGTGCCGTAGCTAACCGAGTTGCATTGGAGGCTTGCGTACAGGCTCGTAATGAGGGTCGTGATCTTGCCCGTGAAGGCAACGAAATCATTCGCGAAGCTAGTAAATGGAGTCCTGAATTGGCTGCGGCATGCGAAATCTGGAAAGCGATCAAATTTGAGTATGAGACAATCGATACGCTGTAGATACCAAACTTATTCTTGTTTATTCTGCCACCGGTCTTAAAACCATTCTAAAACGTACTGGTATTAGCAACATCGGGAGAAAAAAAAAGATTCTCCCTATGTTGCTAATACCCAAGAGATTTTGGTGGCTAAATGGAGCAAAACGCGTGGTTTTTAAACCGCAGACGCAAGGGTTCGAGTCCCCACCAATCAATAGGTCTAAGGTTGCATTATTAGAATTAGCGGTCTGATAGTAGACTCAACGACTCTTTTTGGTTCATTTGTTTATTTAATTTCGTCATGTTTGATTGTACTATATTGTTTTGACTGATAGGTTGGATAACCAGAATTTAATACCTAAAATATATCTGATTCGATAACTAATCTCTCAACCTTCAACTTTAACGGAATTTTGGGATTTTTTAAGGAAATAGATGCGGAGATTATTACGTCTGTAATAGATTGGTTTGAAGATAGGCGAAAATTCGGTGGATTAATCGGGGCTTTTCTCGAAGAAGCTGCACGAAGCTCCACCACAAATGAAAGAGATAGACGAATAGGTGTTAATGCAACCAAGGGATTATGGGCTCGGTGTGACAATCGTGGAAATATGCTTCATGTGAGATTTTTGAAACGAAATAAAAGTGTTTGTGAAGAACGCGGTCATCATCTCTCAATGAATAGTATGGAAAGGATCGAACTTTCAATTGACCCCAACACATGGATTCCTATGGATGAAGACACAACCGCAAGAGACGTTTTAAGTTTTTCCGACGAAGATTCTTATGAAAATCATATACTTACTTCTCAGGATAAAACTGGTCTAACTGATGCTGTTCAAACGGGCATAGGATATCTAAATGGAACACTTATTGCGCTTGGTGTTATGGATTTCCATTTCATGGGGGGAAGTATGGGTTGTGTGGTGGGTGAAAAGATTACTCGTTTAATTGAATATGCCACACAAAAGATTTTGCCACTAGTTATAATTTGTGCCTCCGGAGGAGCACGTATGCAGGAGGGAACGTTGAGCTTGATGCAAATGGCTAAAATATCTTCTGTTTTACACCTTTATCAAGCTCAAAATAAATTGCTTCATATATCCGTTCTTACTTATCCAACGACGGGCGGTGTTACTGCTAGTTTCGGAATGTTGGGAGATATTATTATTGCCGAATCTAAAGCCTATATAGCCTTTGCCGGTAAAAGGGTAATTGAATAAACCTTGCGCCAGAAAATACCTGATGATTTCCAATCAGCTGAGTCCTTATTTGGGAATGGGCTACTCGATTCAATCGTCCCACGTAATCTTCTGAAGGGTGTTTTGAGTGAAATATCTGAGCCTTATTTATCAGCTCCTTACAAAAGAAAAAGAAATCTTTCAAAATCCTATTAGATATTTTTAATTTATCGTAGATTCGTATCTCATTTTGTAATGAAGAAAGAGGGGAAGTAGGTGAAGGATATTTACTTGTCATCGATCTATTAATCTTTTCTCTAAGAGATCAATTATAACTAGATTAGTTCTTTTGATTCTAAGACCCTTTCCTTTATGAAATAAAAAGAATATCATTAGATACTAGAAAGAACAGTGGGAGATATATTGTTATATAATTATTTCTTCCTTTTTCGAGGCAAATTCACCATGGCAGCATCTTATTTACCCTCTATACTTGTACCGCTAGTAGGTTTATTGTTTCCGGCAGTTACAATGGCTTCCCTATTTCTGTATATAGAGCGGGACGAAATCCTATAATCATCTTTTCTTATAAGATAAATAAAAATTTAGTGGGTTTCCTACTCTTCGTAAAAATCTACTTCTAATTGTCCAAATTGAAATATGTTGGATACTCCTATTTTTATTTTTTTTCCAGTAATTAACTGATATCGTTACAATCTATGTCTCATTCTAACTTTTCACAGAATTGAGATATAGATTGATAATCTGTTAGTAATATGTGATACTTCATTTATGAGAATTGTTTATCCCCCAGGCTTAAGAATATTGCAGATGCGCGAGATAGAAAGAGATAAATGAACTGAAAACGAAAATGACCAGAGGACAGAATAAAAAACTGAATCCAGCAACAAGATTAATTTATTCATTCTGCAATCTATGAGGAAATGATGATGAATTCCCGCTCCAAATGGATCCAAGTAGAGTTCATAAAAGGCTCACGTACATTTACAAATTTGTGTTGGGCCTGTACCCTCGTCTGCGGTTCAATCGGTTTCTTCTTAGTGGGATTTTCTAGTTGCGTAGGAAAAAATATGATCCCTCTGTTTTCGTCCAAACAGATTGCTTTTCTTCCACAAGGTCTTGTGATGTGCTTTTATGGGATCGCTGGTCTTTCTCTCGGTTTTTATTTGGGGTGTACTATTTTTTGGGACGTGGGGGGCGGATATAATTACTTCGACAAGCAAGAAGGTTTTTCCTCGATTTTTCGGTGGGGTTTTCCTGGGAAGAATCGGCGTATCCGTATTCGGCTTGCACTAAAAGATGTTGAAGCTGTCGGTTTAAAAAGTCAAGAAGGTCTTTTTCCAAGTCGTATTCTCTACCTTAAAGTCAGAGGTCGACGAAGTATCCCTCTAACTAGAATTGGCGAAAATCTCACTTTGGAAGATATGGAAGAAAAAGCAGCCGAACTCGCCCGTTTTTTACGTGTATCAATCGAAGGTTTTTGAGGTTTAGCTCAAAAATCACATTCTTTACGAGTAGTGGAGCAACTAAAAAAGAAATAGTTTAAAAGTTAAAAAAAAAAAGGGAGATAACTTAATGAAACAAATCTTTGTGACAAGTCTTATACTTTCCCGTATCATCCTTTGTTGATAATTAAAATATGCACTTCTGTCATTGGAAACAAAAACTTCTTATATGGTTTTTCAATACACCGAATCGTTCTTCGGATAGAGCTTATGAAGCTAGTAAGAATCTGCAGTCTGACTCTTTGTTTTTCGTGCAACTCAAATCATTTTTTCCCATAGTGAAGGATTTGTCACGAGTCCAATCAGTTTTTGGAACTGCAGCAGTCGGCAAATCTCGCTATGTAATATGTCACAGTCTCCTAGAACACAGAATTAGCCTACTCTTTTTGGGAATTCAAGACTATTCAACAAATTTTTTTTTGACAAGATTTCTTTGGCTGTTTCCAAAAAAGCCCTGCGGATCCTACCTTAACTACACAAGTAATTACTCAGTCAAAAATTATTTAGATCCGCCTTTACATAAGCCTTTAGATACTTCAAGTCTCAAAGAGATGTCTCCCAGATCTTTTTCCAATCCGTACATGGATTACAAAGTGAACAACCTGAGAAGAGAAATCAGTGGTTTATCAAACTCTAATCTCGGGGGTGATTCCGCTTGTGCGAGTAGGTACATTTTTCACAGATTGAAAAATTTGCAAAGAATGAATAGAAAATTAGCTTGGATCGAAGCAATTTCAAATGAATTTGATTCTCAGATTAGTTCCAGACAAAGATCTTCGTTTCAAACCAATGAGAAATTAATTGAAAAACCGCTTAATTGCAAATTAGCAAATTCCCGCGACAGTCCCGCAGCCTACGAGCCAATTAATCTGGTACCTCGGTCTGTGACCCGGACTCTATCCAGGTTCAAAGCGGAATTGACAAATCAATCAAGTTTATTAGTATATAATGACTTCGATTTAGCCAAGAACCAAGCCTCCGCTTCTCTTCAATACGTTGCTTTCTTCTTGTTTCTTCCGCTATTGCTTCGAGAGGCTACAAGAAATTGGTTTTTGGAACCTTGGATTAGGGGGTGGTGGAACAAGAATCAAATCCAAGTTTTTTTGAGTTCCCTACAGGAAGAACAAGCTTTGAAGCAGCTTCGAGAAACAGAGGCGTTACTCTGGTTAGACGATGTTATTAGCAATTTTGCAGATATGCGGTTGCAAAATTCCGATGTGGATGCATGCGATGAAACTACTAGATTAGCAACAATATATAACGATCTAACCATCAATTTATTGCTACAGTTAGCAACTAATGGAATTAGTATCGCCATTCTAATTATTTTCTTCCTCTCGGGTCGAAAGAGATTTGCGGTTTCAAATTCCTGGGTTCAAGAGTTATTTTATAGTTTAAATGATACAATGAAAGCGTTTTTCATACTTCTGATGACTGATCTATGTGTAGGGTTTCACTCGCCCCATGGTTGGGAAATAATTATAGGGATCTTTTTCGAACAATTTGGGTTGATTCCCAATAAGTATGTAATTCCTCGTTTTGTCTCAACCTTTCCAGTTATTTTAGATACGGTTTTTAAGTACTGGATCTTTCGTCACTTGAATCGAACATCTCCTTCAATTGTAGCGACTTACCATACAATGAGTGAGTGATACTAATTTCTTTGTATCTTCAATTATCGAAGCTATCCCAGCCCTTTGCTCTTCTTATTATTCGCCATCCAATACTGAGGAAACGGAGTAAGACATAGATAAAAAGAATTAGAAAAAGAAGAGACGGCATTCTAAAAGAGAAGGTGTCACGGCCTGTTCGTACAAATATTTAAGACTAATCATCGATTTATGCAAGCAACAATTACGAAGAAGTGGATAAAAGAATGGTGGATTCCATCAATCGTAGTATTAATAGGTTTTGGAGAATTAAGTTGTCCATCTGTATCGAACGCATATCCGATTCTCGCACAGCAAAACTACGAAAATCCACGCGAAGCCACAGGTCGTATTGTATGCGCCAATTGTCATTTAGCCAAGAAACCTGTCGATATTGAAGCCCCACACTCCGTTCTTCCGGATACTGTATTTGAGGCAATTGTTAAGATTCCTTACGACACGTAGATTAAATAAGTACTAGCAAATGGAAAAAAAGGAGGGCTTAATGTTGGCGCTGTTCTTATTCTACCCGAAGGGTTTGAATTAGCTCCTTCTAATCGTCTCCCAACCGAAATGAAAGAGAAATTGGGTAAATTGTCGTTTCAAATTTACCGACCCGGCAAGGATAATATAATTGTCATAGGTCCAATACCGGGCAAGTTATATAGTGAGATTGTATTTCCAATCCTATCCCCAAACCCAGAGAATAAAAAAGAGGCACATTTTCTGAAATATCCGATTTATGTAGGGGGTAACAGGGGAAGGGGACAAATCTACCCGGATGGTAGCAAAAGTAACAACACTGTTTATACTGCCTCAGTGACGGGAACTATAAAAAGAATTGTTCGAAAAGAGGGAAAAGGTGGGTACGAAATCACTATTGCAGAATCCTCTGAGTCTCGCGAAGCTATTGATATTTTACCTCCCGGGCCAGAACTTGTCGTTTCAGAAGGTGAGTTTGTCAAAGCGGATCAACCTTTAACTAATAACCCCAATGTGGGAGGATTTGGTCAGGGAGAAGTAGAAATCGTATTACAAGACCCTTCTCGGATCCAAGGTCTCCTAGCTTTTTTTGCGTCGGTTGTTTTAGCACAGATCTTTCTCGTGCTTAAGAAAAAGCAATTTGAAAAAGTTCAATTGGCAGAAATGAATTTTTGATTACACAATCTTTCCTAAATCCTTTCAAAATAAGTAAATGACTTGATTTATTATTTCATCTATTGTGGGGAAAGATTTGATTGATTTTTCAGTTTGCAAGCATATGTTTGAACAAATTGTAAAGAGAAAAGACAGCTTGGGAATCACATGACAAAGTGTGGAGGTTAGTGGCCAAGTTTATTCATAAGCATCGATAGCGTCGATAGTGAGTATTGGCGGGGGTCGGCACCGCCGCCGCCGCCGCTATCGACGCTACAAAAAAAAAGAGTTCTTTAATGCAATATATTTCTTCTTCCGCATCCACATATGTTTTTACCAGCAGAGCCAGAATTAGTTTAAGAAATACAGCAGCAGGGATAGCAAGAAGGGATTGGAACCAAAAATTGGGGCAGAATAGTTACCCGTTGACGAAGATAATGAGGAAAACTACTAGAGGTAGAAACTCTAGTTTTTAGGTTGATCGGTATATAGAAAATATTCCAAAAATCGTGAGATAATTCCACTAATTAGTTCGATCAACAAAGTAAACTTTTTTTTTTACCAATTTTTATATCATGGCTAAATAATATAAGCTATGGTTTTATTTATTTTTGCTCTATTAATCTCTGTGGAATTCTCTCAGGAATTGGTGTCGCCGGAGTCAACCCCAACTCATTTTCTTGAGTGAGAACCTTGGAAATGGATCGATAAACCGGTTCATTTACTTGTAAAAAAAAAATTTAAATATTATTTAAAATGAGTGTTCCATTCAACCTTAATTGTGTAAGACTGCAAATCATACTCGGGAAATAGGGATCTGTTGAATCAAAACATTTTCTTTGTCTTACCCTTCATTTTTTGTTTTTTTGTTAATGGAAAATAAAAAACTGGAAACTTCACCTGTGCGTTCGGTACAACTTCTCTGTTTCATTTATATCTGAATTTCATTGAATACTCATATTATAAATAGCATCAATTCGTTTTCAAAGAGATGACCCTAACCCCGAATAAGCTCCATAGAAAAATACGCCCAACGAACCTATCACAAGTGTACCGGCCACAGTACCTACTAACCACAGAGGAACTCTTCCAGTGGTATTTGTCATCTGTCCTGCCTCCTTCCCGCTCTTTCTCTTCATAGTTTTCAACCGGCCGCAACTCTAGACATGAACGGTCACAAATAATTAGGATCTTGGCCCTTCCAAAAGGATTTTGTTTAGTTTCTAATTGAAAAAATAGTTAGAAGATAAAACAGCAAGTACAAAAATCAGCAATAATCCCCGATAAAGGCTTGTACGATTCAATTCTACACTCTGTTTATTTGGATTCGGTTGTGTCGTAGATTCAGAACTCACTAAAAACTATCTTTGAATGAATTGCGTAGCTGATATGGATCCCGAGGAAAAAACCGTAGGTACAGCTAATCCATGAACGGCTAACCATCTAACAGTAAAAATTGGATACGTCTTATCTAATGCCATTGGTTTCTCCTAATTTCCTAAGAGGCTTTCGTAAATGTATCAACTTGCTCTAACGAGTCGAAGCGACCAGTTATTAGAGGAATTTCTTGTCGGTTTTCTGAAAAATATTCGTTTGGGCGAGGGCTTCCAGAAACATCGTAAGCTAAACCCGTACTTACAAAAAGCCAGCCTGCTATAAACAGGGAAGGTATAGTAATGCTGTGGATGACCCAGTATCTAATACTAGTAATAATATCGGCAAAGGGGCGCTCTCCTGTATTCCCAGACATGTTTGACTCCGTATCTATCTTGTAATACCAAAAAGGAAAGAATTGCTTCTTTTATTTCTCAAATAAGTAAAAGAAAAAAAATCAAAGAGATAACATGTAAAATGCATTAGCCAAGGCCCTTTGATTTGAAGAAAGGAAACTATACTTATTAGGTTGTCACCTGATTAACCAAGGTATATTCGAAATATATTGGGTCAGTATAGCTATTCAAGCTACACTGCGGCAAGGTTACTGGTTACGAGATCGGTATAGTATATGGTATGTGAGTGAGGCTTGCACAAAACGCATCACTGCTGATACAGCACGTAAACGACATGGAATGAAATAGTCCGTCTTTGAGATGATGCAGCAAATCTGTTTATATTTTCACCCTGACTTTTAACTTGATGCCTGCTCGATCTCGTATAAAAACCATTATTGGAACTCTATACTCATTTGGGCAAAAGGATTGGAAATAATTGCTTTAAACTTTGAACAGTAAAGACTTTTTTTTATGATCAAATCACAATAGCTATTACGTATACGTAGCTGTTTGCCTCAGGAAAGTAAGTAAACTTTATATTTCAAAACAACTGAGATTTATCAATTAAAACTGAGAGAATCAAATCCCAATAAGATAAATGGATCTAGGTCTTATGAAATCTAATATAACAAACTTGAGTAAACAACTTTGATTCGAGGATGTGGAGTGATAAACTACTCGAGAATGATATACTCACCCATTTACTAGACAATTTGTTATTTAGATATATGCTCACCTCATTAAGCTATTTTGCCTTTCTCATGCTTGCACTAACTCTGACCCTAGCTTTATTTGTTGGATTGAACAAGATTCAGATTCTGCAACTTATTCTTATTTAGGAAAAAGATATTTATAAAGGCAAAACGGGGTCTTCTACGGATGACGCTTACTAATCTGTTGCATTTGCCAATGAGTTTATTAATTAGTGTATAAATATATCTTGGTAAGTTTTTGTACTAGACATTTACAAATTGAAATGGTTGAAGCATCACTATCTGGAATTGTGTCAGGCTTGATTCCCATAACCCTAGCTGGATTATTTGTAACTGCATACCTGCAATATCGACGAGGAGATCAATTAGAGATTCGATAGAATCGAATCGAGAATTGTCTCTTCCGGATTAAAATCTTGGGTAAATAGAAAGAAAACTATTTTCCGAATTTTATTTTTGTCATAAAGATAAAAATGCTTTTGGAAGGCAAATAGAAGGACTGCTTTTCTAACGACAAGAGCTAGTCTTATTTCCATTTTTGATTTAATAAACATTGCTTAAGTAATGTCTTTGTCAATAAAGGTAGGTAGTGATAGACACGCCCTGTAGGATTTGAACCTACGACATCGGGTTTTGGAGACCCGCGTTCCACCGGACTGAACTAAGGGCGCCTGAAGAGCCATTCAAAATTCCGAAATAGGAGTTGCAGCGCTCATTTTTCCAAACGAAACGTGCCGGGGGGATGGGAAACTCCCCCCATGCTTAAACACAGAGTAATAAGATGTAAATCAATTTATCGAAAAAGCAACCATTAGTCTTGACAGTTGCTACATATATCAAAAATAGGGATGACGGGATTTGAACCTGCGACATTTTGTACCCAAAACAAACACGCTACCGAGCTGCGTCACATCCCTACTAGATTTGATTTGCAATTGATACTACCGATCCTCGGCTATTTGATCCAACTGATTATAATATCTCCTTGCGTATACTGGCTACTACCAAAAGAAAAACAGTTGAAAAAATCTCATTTTAAAAAAGATAGTTTATTTCTTCTTTGTCTCATTTATTCTGACTCCCACTTCTCTTCTTTTTTCTATTTAGATTTAATGTGAGAAATTAATTTGTATAAACTAACTTAACTGGTAGATTATAAAAGATCCAATTATTCAATAGTAGACAGACGAGTGGGGAAATAGAACTTTTAATTAAAAGGAGGATTCTTATGCAACATGTGAAAGTATATCTTTCTACGGCCCCCGTCGTAGCTATGATACGGTTTGTCCTATTGGCTGGTTCACTTATAGAAACAAATCGATTTTTTCCAGATGCTTTATTATTTCCATTTTTTTAATTTTTTTTTTTTCAAATGAATTAGAGAAATAAGGCGTGACAGAAGTTCACGCCTTGTCACAAACCATTTATTGGTCAAAACTTCGTGAAGATTCCGCTTATACTATTACGGATGTACGCCCGAACCCCCCACCCCCTTTTTATTGAAGAGAGGACTATAATCTATTTGATTTTATGGCCAAAAGTAGAGATATGAGGATAACTATTGCTTTGGAATGTACAAGCTGTGTTCAGAATAGCAAATCCATAGGCATATCGCGATACACTACACGTAAAAATCGTCGCAACACACCCACTCGATTAGAGTTGGAGAAATTTTGTCCTTATTGCTACAAGCACACTTTGCATAAAGAGTCAAAGAGATGAAGGATATTTACATTGTGGCGAGTTCCAGAGTATTCCAAAGCAACACAACATTGATATGTATCAGCAGTTACAAAGAAATACCATGAATAAATCTAGACGCCCTCCTCGTAGACGTTCCCCTTCCATTCATTTAAACGAAATAGTTGATTATAAAAATATTAGTCTACTTCGTCGATTTTTAAGTGAACAGGGTAAAATCTTATCAAAAAGAATAAATAGATTAACCTCAAAGCAGCAACGTGTGGTAGCTACTGCCGTAAAAAGAGCTCGCATCTTGGCCTTACTGCCCTTCTCAAATAACGAAAATTAGACCACTTTGAAAACGAAAGATTGATTTATATAAAAAAACTAGATATTTTTCTTTTTTAAGAATAAAAAAAAAGATAAAAAGATACGATTCAAAGGAATTCCGTGTAATTCCGTGAAGTTAAACTAATACCTGTGAGATAGACTTCTTTTTATTCCTATTTATCGTCTCGTTGACCTTTTTTGTTGTGATAAATTTGTAACTTAACTGGAGTTTATATTTCTGCCTCTCCGTTGAAAATGATTTGGAGAGGCAGAAATTCGCTATTGTAGATCAATTCTTTTTGTCGTTAACTCTCTCTAGAAGTCTGGAAAAGCAGTAAGCATCTAAGATAGCTACTTGGGCAAGTGCCTTGCAATTTAAAAGAACTCGATTCTTATACAAACTGTGAATCATCGAACTGTAGGTAATTCCATCTTTCCGTGCTGCTGCATTAATCCGAGCAATCCACAGACGTCGAAAGGTTCGTTTGCGATTATTTCTATCTATATAAGCACAAGCTAAGGCCTTTTTTTCCTGTTGGTTCGCTGTTCTAAATAATGCCGACTGAGCCCCCCGAAAACCAGATGCAAAATCAAGAATGTTTTTGCGATACTTCCGAGCGACGGATCCTCTTTTTACTCTGGTCGTTATACGTATAGCCTCACAAAAAATCCGATATTATTAAATTCTTTATTTATCATTTCCTCTATTTTTTTTTATTTATCTCATGTAAGAATTAGAGATCCCGGCGGCTTCCGCTATTCCGGCTTTCCCTCCCGTAACTACCTTGTTTGAGATAAAAAGAAGATGTTACAGATTCCAATGTTTTCGCGGTTGATTCCTTTTGGCAGTCGGATCCCCCTATATACCGGAGTTTGAATTTGTCTCAAAATAAGAGAATGAAACTGCTGTTGGTGGGTCATACGATCCCCAATTATTAAACTCAGCCTGTTTAGGCTTTTCTAAACTTATTTCTGATTTGTTAGAAGAAATCATATAGTAGCGGTATTTGATGCCGGGAGTTAAAAGAAAGGCTAATCCTGTTACGGCCAAACCGGAATTAGCAGTAGAGGTATAATAATTGATACCACTAGCCTAATGTCGTTTAATAACTCGAATTTCTTATTACTGGCTTTTTCCATCGTCCCAAATCGAAAAGATCGGGTTCGCACCGACTTCAACCACGAATTCTATTTTTTTTTTAGCAAAATAGATGGATTATGAAATTAGTCCCATCATCTCTTGGGTAGATTATTCTGCAGCGTTAATCCTCAAAAGGTTGGATTTTTCGATCCAAACAAGTCACACATACACCCTAGTACATACCCCCCGCCGCTGGGGACACCCCCGAAGAGCTGGGGATTTCGTTCCACTTCCCATGGTTTGTCTTGCTTTTCTAATAAGTTGCTGATTTGTTGGCACGCTCAAAAATGCAGAAGATTTTTTTGGTATGAAATATTCTCGACCAGTTAGATAAGTATGTTTCATCCACCCATAAATCTCAGAATTAATTCTCAATTTTTTTTTTAGGACATTTGAAGTTTTTCAGAATAACTACCTAGAACTGTTCCTAGGTGGGTAAGTTAATAACTATCAGAATGAAACGACAAAATAACGAGAAGAATATTATATTTTGGACTGAATCCATCTGCGAATGCCAATTAACTTTTGACTTTTTGGTAAATCGCTAACGTGAAACGTTTTCCAACGCTACGAGATCCACAACACCGTACTCCCGAGCTTCTTCCGCTGACAGAAATACGTCTCTTTCCATGTCTTCGGAAATTATCCAGAGGGGTTTACCAGTTCTTTGGGCATAAACTTTAGTTATACAATCGCGTAATTTTGATGCTTCTTCTGCTTCCATGACACATTCTCCAGCTTGTCCATCGTAGTATGAACTAGCAGGTTGATGAATCATAACCCTAATTTGGTGACTTTGACTAAGTCTGACCGTACAAGCAGATATCTCCGCATACGGCTACCTTATCATTGGAGGGCTAAGCTAATGAGGCTTGCTCAGCTTGATTTTTAAGCTGCAACTCTTTTCTTTGCATTGTAGAATAAAATTATACAGCGCCATTTTATTTTACTTCTACTTGCTCTTACTGCACCTTTTTCTCTTTTAGAGAATCTTACCATCCTTCCTTTCATAGTACTATGATGGTTCCGTCATTTCTTTGTGTCTACAATCCCAAAGTTTGCTATGTATAGCTTTTATCAACAAAGGAATCAACATCATTTGAATTTCTATTTTTTTTTGTAAGCAAAAAGATCTTGAGATTATGATATTTTCTACAAATAACGTTATTATATAAAATTTATGACGCTAGTATAAATTTGATTGATGTCAAATCTAACGCAAGTAAAAAAAAACAGCTTTTGATTTTATTTATACTCTTAATGCTTCAGCATTCTATTTCCAGATATTTATGAACTATGGGAAAAGTCGCCAAGTATTGATTGCCATGCTATTGTTGCTTCCAGTAAGCGAAGGCAAAAATGTAATTCATACAAACCATTGGCGCCAAGCGTGGGGTAGTGCTATACGTCTTGTAATCTCTCCGCCAGCCAAAATAAAAGATCCCATTGAAGCAGCGAGTCCCATGCAAATGGTATGTACATCTGGTACGACAAATTGCATCGCATCGTAAACAGATATTCCGGCTAATACTGCCCCGCCTGGAGAATTTACATACAAGTACATATCTTTGGATTGATCCTCACCATTCAAATACATCATGATGCCGATAAGTTGATTGGCAATCTCGTCATCGATCTGTTGACCTAAAAAAAGAAGTCTTTCCCGATAAAGCCGGTTGATTGGGATAGGTCCACGTCTATTTTACTTACTGCCCTCCCTCTGGAACCGTAAAGGTCTTGTTAAAGACACACGGCTTTTACGTAAGGGAATAAAGATAGAATAAAAAAGCAAAAAGTATTGGATTTTTATTGTTCCACGTGTTTAACCTCCTCCAAAAAATCAATTTCCCCTTATTCAAGTTTGTCTGTCCTTTTTTTTTTTTACACATATTGAAGTACGTCATAACTGGCATTTGGTGCACCTAACTGTGCCGATTTCTTTCTCCTACTCCTACACCAGTAAATTTCTGTTTGATATTGAGACCCTTTGTTACGAAGAATCTTTAGGCTCATTTCCTACCCCGTAGAGAAGAGAGAGTTTCCGATCACCACCCGTACCATATAGAACAAGTAGTTTTCCTTTTCCTTTATTCACTTTTTTTTTTTTACTCATCTATGTATTTTATGTTTAATTGGTAGCTCGCACATAGTTTTGTTGCGATCGATCTTTGGGATCGGGTGACCGAGGCCTAGACAATCTGTTCATTTTAACTAGCCATGGACTCCAACAGTTAACACTTTTTGTTTTTTTTATTTAAAATTCTCTCACGCATGCAAGCAATTATTAATAGAGTAGTTAATTCTAGGCGAGATGAGTACAGATCGATCGGTTGCAAAATGGCGGAGACAGATTTCGCCAGGCCCTATAAACCTAATAAGTCACACACTATACGTCAACCCAAACTGCATCCTCTTCCCCAGGTAAACGAAAGGGCACTTTTGGAACACCAATTGGCATGTATTAATAATTATATTTTTAGTTAACTTTTAGTTTGGATCGTAATTCGCGTTAAATAGGAGCTTAGTTTAATCTATGTCATATTATCATATTATGTCATATTATCATACGTCTGACCAAAATAATATAGGTTGCTATAGTTTTTCTGACAGATATCTTTTGATGGGACCAATCTCTACATTGTTATACAAAGAGGACAGGTGCTAGAATATCTATGGCTCTCGCACGTCTTTGCGAGAGCCATTATCTTGCTAGCTTGTCCCGCGCAATAACATTTTTTTTTTTCAAAAATAAAATGAGTGAACCGGTAGAATCATAATAAAAAAAAATTTCACTTAAATTAAAGGCAGGAACTTCACTTCTTATCCTACCTATATCTAGTATCTATTGCTTCAATCACAAATTAGAATTTTTTACATAAAAAACTTCATTTTATTTCTTCAAGATACGAGCTCCCATTGCGATAAAGTTATGTGTTGATAATCATTTCGAATATCCAAGAAAGGGGTTTTTCACGGGTTTGCCTTGGTATCGCGTTCACACCGTTGTATTAAATGACCCCGGTCGCTTAATTGCTGTGCATCTAATGCATACTGCCTTGGTTTCTGGTTGGGCGGGCTCGATGGCTTCATATGAATTAGCTGTATTTGACCCATCCGATCCTATTCTTGATCCGATGTGGAGACAGGGTATGTTTGTCATTCCGTTTATGACTCGTATCGGGGTAACAAAATCATGGGGGGGGTGGAGTATCACAGGAGATACTGCGACGGACGCGGGTATCTGGAGTTACGAAGGCGTAGCCGCAGCTCATATAATACTATCCGGTCTCTTGTTTTTAGCCGCTATATGGCACTGGGTTTATTGGGACCTGGACCTGTTTCGTGATGATCGTACAGGAAAACCCTCCCTGGATTTACCTAAAATATTTGGAATTCATCTATTCCTTTCAGGAGTACTTTGTTTTGCGTTTGGAGCATTTCACGTAACCGGTTTATTTGGTCCCGGTATTTGGGTATCAGATCCATATGGATTAACGGGAAAGGTAGAACCCGTGGATCCGGCTTGGGGAGCCGAGGGCTTTGACCCATTTATTCCGGGCGGAATAGCGGCGCATCATATAGCAGCAGGAGTATTAGGCATACTAGCCGGGTTGTTTCATCTCAGTGTTCGTCCTCCCCAAAGATTATATAAGGCTCTACGTATGGGAAATGTTGAAACGGTATTGTCTAGCAGTATCGCCGCTGTATTCTTTGCCGCTTTCGTTGTTTCTGGAACCATGTGGTACGGCTCCGCCGCCACTCCAATTGAACTATTTGGACCTACTCGTTATCAATGGGATCAAGGGTACTTTCAACAAGAAATAGAAAGACGGATACGATCTAGCGAAGCCAAAGGAAACCTGAGTCTCTCCCAAGTTTGGTCGAAGATTCCGGAGAAATTGGCTTTTTACGATTACATTGGAAACAATCCCGCAAAAGGTGGGTTGTTTAGAGCAGGTGCGATGGATAATGGAGATGGCATAGCCGTTGGTTGGTTAGGGCATGCCATTTTCAAGGATAGGGAAGGACATGAACTGTTTGTACGCCGTATGCCAACTTTCTTCGAAACATTTCCAGTTGTTTTGGTAGACGCAGAAGGTATCGTAAGAGCTGATGTTCCATTCAGACGAGCCGAATCCAAATACAGTGTTGAGCAGGTAGGTGTAACTGTAGAATTCTTTGGTGGTGAATTAGACGGTGTTAGCTTCAGCGACCCTGCCACAGTTAAGAAATACGCTAGGCGCGCTCAATTAGGCGAGATCTTCGAATTCGATCGCGCCACTTTGAAATCAGATGGTGTCTTTAGAAGTAGTCCACGGGGCTGGTTCACTTTTGGCCACGCTACATTTGCTCTCCTGTTTTTCTTTGGTCATATTTGGCACGGCGCAAGAACTTTATTTAGAGACGTCTTCGCCGGCATTGATCCTGACTTGGATTCCCAAGTTGAATTCGGTGCATTCCAGAAGTTGGGAGATCCAAGTACCAAGAGACAAACCGTTTGAGATATTTTTGTTTTCCCTTATATTGGAGTTAAAAAGTGGAGTTCTTTCCTTCGCTCCTTATCTTAATCTTAGTTACTTATATCTATTGAATCAAGAATAATTAGTTTATCAAAATCCAAGGAGTTTTTTTAACTGAATAATTTTACCTACCTCGAAATCACCCTAAGATAAAAAGATTTAGATAGAATTACAATAACTAGTACGAGAGATATCTTTTAAAAACACCAATTAACCGCTGAATCCATGGAAGCACTGGTTTACACATTTTTGTTGATAGCCACCTTAGGTATAATATTTTTCGCAATTTTCTTCCGAGAACCTCCTAAAGTGCCTAACAGGGGAAAATAAGGGAATATCTCTCTCTTTTAAATTCATCGCATCGATGAAATAATCAGAGCAATTATTGAAAGACCTTCCCCTTTAACTTATAGGGGAAGGTCTCCATGTCTGACTAATCTTCATGTTCCTCGAAGGGATCTCTTAGTTTTTTGGACGGTTGACCAAAAGCGGTATATAAGGCATAACCGGTGAAGCTAACAAGTGAACGGGATATAAGGATAGCGACTAAAGTTGCGGTTTCCATTGCCATGTGACCCAATATATTTTGTTTCACCCGATATACTAGTATACAAAGTCAACAAATTTCAACCAGTTGAATAGGTTATATGGCTACAAAAGTTATTGATGAAACTCCTAGGGGTAAACCCAAAATCAGTGTTTTAGGAATGGTTTTGAAACCGCTTAACTCAGAATATGGAAAAGTTGCTCCCGGTTGGGGAACCACCCCTCTAATGGGCTTTTTTATGTCTTTATTTGCCATATTTCTAGTTACTATTCTAGAAATTTATAACTCATCCGTTTTGTTGGACGGTATTTCAATTAGTTGGTAAAAAAGCCCTAAGTCGCCGGCTGCTGCTAGTGCATCCGTGCGACTTAGGGAGAATACTCGAAATCAAGTTGGTAGTTAAATCGCGTAAAGTTTGTCCTTCCTTTAATTTTTTTGGCAACATGGGTGTGTGATTCGTAGCAATTAATCCGGTTCAATAAATAAATTTATTTAATCTCTTTGAACAATAGTTATTCCACCAATAAGGTCTGGCCGGGTATCCGTTAAATTATTATTACTCGAAACGCAAGAGATTTGTATTTATTGAGAAATGGCAGACTATGATTAACTTGCAGCAATTTATTGCTTAAATTTCGTGACCTGTTACCTCATACGATTTTATTAACTCGGTGCTAAATCAAAGGATTATTCAGAGAATACCTCTTAACCAATTCTTTTTTAGACTCCGAAGGTAATAAATAAAAAGATGTGCTGAGTATCAATCTTTTTATTTTATAATTTATAGGCGGTGGCTATAGAGGAAAGAGAGAAAAGGATCTGGCGCCCATTAGATCTTTCTTTTTTAGACGCGGATGAAATATTTTCTTGATATCGGTATATAGTAGAAATCTAAGGTTTTAAGAGAATCAGATTAAAACGAAAAAACCTTTATTCATTTATGTACCCTGCTCTTTATTCCAAATTTTTGAATTTAATTGTTAGAGGTGGATGCGTTGATAAGATGGAAAGATTTCTCAATACGCTAAGACTACTAATAAAAAGTAGAGGCTAACATGAGATTAAAACGGGATTTATTTACGAGTTTGTACGAGCCAAGCGGCTCCGGCCTATCCTCCGTTTTTCATAATCGATAAAGAGGTAGAAAAGCGCTGAACTGCTGGGGGTTTAATATTTTTTCCCAGTTCTTTTTTGTTCGAAAAATTGATAATAGAAAAGCGGCCTGGGCGGTGCTCGGAAAAAAGAACGTCTTTGTATAAGCTGTGTGAGGGAAAACTCTCATGTGCAGTTTTTAAAGAGGGAGTCAAAGAGGCTTACCTATCTTGCTAAGGTATATGATTGGTTCGAGGAGCGCCTCGAAATTCAGGCAATTGCTGATGATATTACCAGTAAATATGTTCCTCCACATGTGAACATATTTTATTGCTTGGGGGGAATCACGTTGACTCGCTTTTTGGTTCAGGTAGCTACTGGTTTTGCTATGACCTTTTATCACCGTCCAACCGTTACAGAAGCTTTTTCTTCGGTTCAATATACAATGACTGAGGTAAATTTTGGCTGGCTCATTCGTTCTGTTCATCGTTGGTCAGCAAGTATGATGGTGTTAATGATGATCCTGCACGTATTTCGTGTATATCTAACCGGAGGATTCAAGAAACCTCGCGAATTGACTCGGGTTACCGGAGTGATTCTAGCTGTATTAACTGTGTCTTTCGGTGTAACTGGATATTCCTTGCCCTGGGATCAAATTGGCTATTGGGCCGTCAAGATTGTAACAGGTGTTCCTGAAGCCATTCCCTTGATAGGATCTTCATTAGTGGAATTATTGCGAGGAAGTGTAAGTGTTGGACAATCTACATTAACTCGTTTTTACAGTTTACACACTTTTGTCTTGCCGCTTCTTACTGCTATTTTTACGCCGATGCATTTTTTAATGATTCGTAAACAAGGCATTTCAGGTCCTTTATAGTTTACAAATTAATCTAAATAAGATGCATCAACATATCCTTAAGAAAGGAGAGAGACGCATTTTCTTTTTTATTTTCTAAATTATAAACAGATTGTTCTGTTGCCGCAAAGACTTACAGATGAAAAGCCACTCAGCGGATTTAACTGTCGTTTCGAACTACCGAGATGACGCAGTCAAAATGTTGAAAGGGAAGAAGTGGATTATGGGAGTGTGTGACTCGTCACAAAGTATTATGGGCTACGTAGAGAATAGGTGCTGCTGTATCTCCTCTCCAACTTTTCTTCAGAATTAAGAATCGAAACCTGGAGGTAAAAGCATCTTTCTGGGATTTGAAAAGTTGTTTGGAGAACCTTTTTTCATGGTCGAACCAAAAAAATTATATAAATAAAAGGCCTCGTCAAACCCCAAGATTATTTTTATATTCTGGATTATTTTCTCATATATGGCTTTTACGATGATACATACATTTCTTCTGTATCAGTTACTAAATTCTGCCAGCAACAGCCATCGGGGTAAAAAAACGATCTAAAGAGAAGTAAATGGCCAAAGTCTTAACGAGTTGAAATTCTACATCTACAGGGTCGTAGTTATTTTACAAAGTGTCTATAAAAATGAGAAATGATACAATACGTCATGTATAGGATATAAGAGAATCCGGGAAGCTTTATCCTAAATTTATTGAGGCCGATTCGGATGAAAAGCCGTGCCATGCAAATGAACTTTTTATTTTGCGTTCCTCTTTTTTTTTTATTGCGAGAAGAGAAGGAAAGGCATATGTTTGAGCCGTATGAGAAGAAATTCCCATGTTCGATTCTTAAGGGGGAGTGAGCAGTTCATCCCAATAACAAAGAAACCTGACTTGAACGATCCTGTTTTGCGAGCGAAATTAGCAAAAGGCATGGGACATAATTATTATGGAGAACCTGCTTGGCCAAATGATCTCTCATATATATTTCCCGTAGTAATCTTGGGAACCGTTGCATGTACCGTAGGTTTAGCCGTTTTGGAACCATCAATGATTGGTGAGCCGGCTAATCCATTTGCAACCCCTTTAGAAATATTACCTGAGTGGTATTTCTTTCCCGTATTTCAAATACTTCGTACAGTACCAAATAAATTACTAGGTGTTCTCCCAATGGCGTCGGTACCCGCAGGTTTATTGACTGTACCTTTTCTCGAGAATGTCAATAAATTTCAAAATCCATTTCGACGCCCAGTAGCTACAACAGTTTTTGCAATTGGCACCGCAGCTGCCATCTGGTTAGGTATTGGAGCAACCTTACCTATTGAAGGCTCTCTAACTTTAGGTCTATTTCAGTATCTTTTCCTTCCCATTTTTTACAAACTCTAAGAATCTTAGGTTCCACTAGTCTAGGGAATAATTGCTACGGAGCAAGATGTCCCTAGACTCATGTCAATTGTTCAAATTAATTGTTTTGGTCAAAGTAAAAAGTCCACTGTCAAATTCCCCAATTATTTTTTTTTTTCAAAAAAAAAATTTACAATTTAAGTAAAAATACTCTCTCCGATCCAAAAAAATATATATATATATTTTACAATAATTCAATATTAACTAATTTCTTTGTTTAGAACTCGTTTTCTAGAACCTCCATTTATTGATGCCTAGATCTTTGTTAGGTAATTCTTTAGCAAAACGCTCCCGCAAGGCTTTGGACAACTGATCTACAGATTTTTGTCCAAAATTCCTTATTTTTAATAGATCTTCTTGGCTATAATTAAGCAAATCAGCAATTGTATGTATTTCAGCCCTTTTAAGACAATTAAAAGCTCTGGCGGGTAATTCAAGTTGATCAATAAACGTATTTTTGAGAAGAGTTCCTTCTAGGTTACTTGCGTTATCAAATAGCAATCGCAAAGATGGTGATCCTATTAAATCGATGGAATCTGTCTTAGATCCGAGAGAAGATAAGTTATTGCACTTGACGTCTGAAAAAGGATTTGACAATTCTATAAGTTTTTTAGAAGCTTCATTAAGTGCTTCGTGTGGTGTCAGACTGCCATTGGTCCATATTTCGATAAATAACATTTCCCGTGTCATTCTACCGCTTCCAAGGAGATGTATACTATAATTCATGTTTTGGACAGGCATAAAGACAGCATCGATGGAAAATTGTCCATCGTTGTTTCCATTTGAATTTTCTATTCGATATCCAAAGTCTTTTTCAATTTTCAATTCAATATTTGAAGAGATTGGTTGAGTAATAGTAGCTAGATATTGGGAATGGTCAATGATTTTAACACAAGGTGGCAATAATGTGTCAGCTGCAGTTACTTCTTTAGGACCTGTTACAGATAAAAAAGCCTCTTGAATATCATTGGAATCACTCTTAAGTACAATTTCTTTCGGATTAACTAAAGCATCATGTATTGTCTCTTAAAGACCCGTTATTGTAGAATATTCGTGCGCAACTCCGTGGAATTTTGCACGTGTTATGCTTGCCCCTCCGACCTCTTGTAACAAGGCCCTACGCAAGGCAATACCCACAGTGCTAGCTTGGCCTCTCTCAAAGGGAGATATGACAAAACGGCCATAGTGAAGCCGCTTACCCTCCTTCTTCGAATCGATACATTTCCACTGAATTGCCTGAGTAGAGATCGATCTTTCGTTTTTGAGCATAGGGAAATCCATTTTTTTTTTATAACTAATTTAATTGCTGATTAAACGCGTCTTTTTCTGGGGGGTCTACAACCATTATACGGCATAGGGGTCACGTCACGTACGAAATTGAGGGTTATGCCGCTTCTCCGAATAGCCCGTAAAGCGGTGTCTCGTCCCGGTCCGGGTCCGCTCGTCATAACTTCGGCCTGTTTCAGGCCCCGATCTATTGAAGCCCGAATTGCGTTTTCCGCCGCAGCTTGTGCAGCAAATGGTGTGCTTTTGCGCGTTCCTTTAAATCCGCAAGCACCGGCGGAGGACCAAAGAATTACTTACCCTCGAACATCCGTAACGGTAATAATAGTGTTATTGAAACTTGCTTGGATATGAATAACTCCCTTTTGAACTCCGCGTCTTACTTTTCGTGAACGTGTTTTTTTTATATTATTTAACATAATGTTTTTGTTATTCCTATTGGAAATCTAAAGTGAATTGATACTCTTTTTCATATGTAACTTATGTCATCCTTGCCTTTGTTTGTGTTTTGAGTTGCAACAAATTACCATAATTTGACTACGTCTACGGATCAATCGACATTTTTCACATATTTTTCGAATAGAAGCGCGGATTTTCGTATCTACAACCTTGGATTTATTGAGTAAAAATATCTGTAGTTGGCACATGTCCAACTTCTTATCTTGATTTGACTAAAAAGGATAAGAGGTGGACATGTGAGGGACATGTGACTAAGTCTATTGAAAAAATAAATCGATTGGAAAAAAAACCTATTGAGTATTACTTGTCTGTTTGTTCTTGAGACGATAAATGATACGACCTTTAGCCAAATCGTAGGGACTTAATTCGGCTCTTACCCTATCTCCTGGTAGTATTCTTATATAACTGCGTCAAATCCTTCCCGATATGTGAGTCAATACTTGACATCCATTATCTAAACACGCTCAAAACATGGCATTGGGAAGAGATTCTGTAACTGTACCTTCCATGTCGATGAGATTCTGTTTCTTTATCATTTAAAATAAATAAACCCCCTAAATTAATTGCAGGTTTTTAAAAATATTCCTCTAATTTCTATTAAGAGAAAGCCGTGGGAATTTCCGAATACTTACCAAATATGACGCAGGATTTCCCCCCCAATTTTCTTACGTCGGGCTTCCCGATCGGTAATAAGCCCATGAGACGTTGATAAAATTGCAATCCCCATGCCTCCCAATACTTCGGGTATTCTTCGCCGATCGCAGTAGAGTCTCAGGCCAGGTTTGCTAATACACCCAATAGTTGTGATGTATGGTTTTTTTTTCTTCCCAAAATATTTTAGTCTAACATCCAAAAAATCCTTTCCATTTTCTTTGTGTTCTGCAACGCTTTTTAAAAAACCTTCTTCAAATGGGATTTGCACAATACTTCTAGTCATTTTAGTAGCAGGTATTTTAATCACAGCTTTTTTCCTTGTATTAGCATTTCTTATTGCAGTAGCTGTAATAGAAGTGGCATCATTACTCGTGAAATATCAATCAGTAGTTGTTGCAATTGTTAATGCCGAAATAATTCCTAATGGTTTTCCTTTCTTCTAAGCTGAAATCCAAGTAAAGTTTGAAAGATTTTATTCCAAAGCAGGTTGTCCTACCTCTTTTTCTTTTTTTTTTTTAACTATATCTGATATATTTATTCTTTCTTTGATTTAACAACTTCTAAAACACTTTTTTTAGGGACTTATTCTTATTTGAGTTCAAAATAAGAGATTGGAAATTGACAACCCATAACAGTCTGATTGTAACAGTCTTATTGATGACTGGTTGCAACACTTCAGGGGCTAACGAGACTATTTTGGCAAAATTACATTCTCGTAATTCTCTAGCTACCGGGCCAAAAATCCTAGTTCCTCTAGGGTTTCCTTCCTGGTTGACGATAACGGCTGCATTGTCATCGAATCCAAGAAACATTCCGTTGCGTCGTCTTATCCCTTTCCGGGTGCGTGCTGCTACTGCCCTAACAACTTCCGATTTCTTCAAAGACATGTTTGGTATGGCTTCTTTGATTACGGCAACGACAACATTACCCGTATTTGCGTATCTGCGGTTGCCCGTTCCTAGTATTCGAATACACATCAATTTACGAGCCCCGCTGTTGTCTGCTACATCTAAATAACTTTGACTCTGAATCATTTGGTATTGATAATAGGGGAAGTTGTAAGTTTAGTTATATATAATGTATATTCACACATATATAACTTCGTTTTATATAGTTATATTCTATTTCGATAAAAAAAAAAACACGTTTGCCCCCCCCCCCCTTTTTTTTTTTTTCTATTTAGATTTCGTTGTGGAAGTTAGTAATCGAGTAGCTATAGGCATCTTATGCGCAGCCATTGCCATGGCTATTTTGGCCACATCTTCTGGTACTCCGGTTAATTCATAGATTATTCGACCCGGTTTAATGACAGATACCCAGTATTCTGGTGATCCTTTGCCCGACCCCATACGCGTTTCGGCTGGTCTCATGGTGACCGGTTTGTCAGGGAAGATGCGTATCCATAACTTTCCACCTCTACGGGCGTGGCGCGCTATTGCTCTCCTTCCTGCCTCTATTTGTCTAGCTGTAATCCAAGTTGGCTCAAGAGCTTGAAGAGCAAATTTTCCGAAGGAAACTACGTCACCGCGATTCGATATTCCTTTCAATCTTCCTCTATGTTGTTTACGATATTTAGTTCGTCTAGGGTTGCAATCGATGTTGGGTGCTCATCTCTGCTACAGAACTGGGCATGGAAGTTTCCCTCCAACCGGCTCCTCGTAAACCCAATCCTTCATCCATTGTTAATCAATTGATTGCTAGTTTCTTTTTTCTCTTTACATCTGTTATTCGTTTGTTTATGTTTATAAACATAAACAACCTTTTTTTATTTTATTCAGTAATAAGTTTACGAGCGAGAATGGGCTTAATTTTAAATTACTTTTTTATTATAACCAAAAAATAACTTGTGAGCTTCTCTCGCCATCCCACTTGCCAGATCTTGCTTTTCGCAAACTGAATGAGATTTGGAAGTCTACTCGTTGTTTCAATCTCCTTGAATAAGCGTTTAGGTCCTCTACCTTGGCAACGGAGCTGAAGTATTCTATCCTGCTTCACCTTTATCAAATCAATCTTCTCAGTATCAATTGATGCGAAACTCCTTTTTAATTGGGCGTAATCTTGCTGCATAACATAACCTTTTGATAATTAGGTGGTTAACCATACGCATCCGACTAATCGCGAAAAAAGAACTTGGATTCTTTTGGTTATTTCAAAAGTGTCGCAAAATCATAGTGATACTGCTTCCAGCTTTTCCGGAGAAGATATTTCCACGGATGAAAGGTTTATTTTTATTAAAATAGATTTGCTCTGTGTTTGGTATTCACTAGTGAATTTATTGACATAAAAGGCGTTCAAGTTTTAACTACAGATGTTCCTTTTTACGGGCAAGGAGATATATTTCTACCTTTTGAACGAGTCGCCCACTAAGCATAACAGATATTTAAAAAAAAAAAAGTTGGACTAAAAAAATTTAAACTGAAATAGTATGAAGCTCTTTTGGTTTATATCAACATTTAGAACATCTTTTATCTATCACAAAAATTGACTTAACTATTAAGTATCGCGAAAAATCCATATTTTTACACCCAAAACTCCATAGATTGTCTGAGCCGGGTAATAGCAGTAGCTTATATTGGCTTTAATCGTTTGGAGGGGAACTCTACCTTCTCTAGCCCATTCAACGCGTGCCATTTCGCTACCATTTAAACGCCCGGCTATTTGTATTTTGACACCTCTATCAGCAGTTCTTCCAACTAGTTCCATGGTTTTTTTCATAGTTCGTCGGAAAGGAACTCTATTTCTTAGTTGCGAGGCAGCATGTTCTGCTAAAATCTTTGGTTCTCTATAGGGTTGGATAACACTAATTAGTGTAATCCGGATATTTTGACTTTCGATTCCTAACATGTTTCCGAGATCACTTTTCATTTGACCAATTCCCAAATTCCGTTCTTCAATAAGCAAATCAGGAAACCCGGTATGTATATCAATTTGTAGAAGATCTGTTTTTCGTCGGATTTCTATATGCCCAATTCCACCGTAGTTAGATACATTTTTTATATTATTAGTAATATAATTCTCAACAAAATCGCGTATTTTTCTATCCCCTTTAAGAAATTGTGGGTAATCCTTAGTTTTTGCGAACCAGTAAGAATAATGCTTTTAATTTACGCCGAGTCGAAAACCAAGTGGATGAATCTTTCGTCCCATATCTATATTTTCCTAACTAAATAGTAAATTATTTATTTGTAGTTTCCTTTTACCCTTTGACTAATTTTATTAGTCATTCACACATAGATATTAATTTCCATTATTTCTTTAATGAATTTGATTTAATAGTAACTTTACACGTGGGTCTTTTTATCGGGTAACCACGTCCTTGAGCTCGAGGACGAAATCTACGCAGGTACGTAGAGGTATCTGCGCAAGCCTCCCCAATGAATAAATCAGATTTATTCCATCCAAAATTAGTGTTTGCGTTTGCAGCCGCGGAAAGGACGATCTGCGATACAAGGTGACATGCTCTATAAGGCATGAATTCAAGTAATACAAGTGCTTCTTCGTATGAAGAATTCCGTATTCGATCGATAATACGTCGCATTTTGTTAACTGACACACGTATATTTGTTCCTAAAGCTTGTGTTCCGAATCGCAATTTATTTTTGTTTTTCATAACATATTAATTCCTAATCATCGGCGAGAGCCTTTATCGCTTTTGGCATGTCCACGAAAATTCCGAGTAGGTATAAATTCCCCCAGTTTATGTCCTACCATACGATCGGTTACGTAAATAGGCAGATGTTCCCGTCCATTATGGACGGCGATGGTGTGACCGATCATAATAGGAACTATTGCGGAAGCGCGGGACCAAGTTATAACCAATTTCCTTTCTTTACGTATATTAAGCTTTTGAATTTCTCGTATTAAATGAGTGGCAACAAAGGGACCTTTCTTTGATGAGCGTGCCATGATCAGTTACTCCTTTCTTAATATTTATACCTATCAAAAACTTTTGCGTCGACGAAGTATTAGGGAATTTCTACATTTTTTTCTGCGACTTCTTTTCCCCAGTGCAACATGTCCCCAAGGGGTTACTGGTTGTTTTCGGCCGATTGATGTCCTGCCTTCTCCCCCCCCGTGGGGGTGATCCACGGGATTCATAGCTGAACCTCTTACTTTGGGTCGCTTTCCTAACCACCGCTTGGATCCTGCCTTTCCCAAATCCTTGCTATTAATATCTATGTTTCCCAATCGGCCCACACTTGCAAAACAATTTTGAGGTACCAATCGAATCTCGCTGGAAGGTAATCTTAATGTAGCTAGTTTACCTTCTTTTGCAACTATTTTTGCTACCGCACCAGCTGCTCTGACTAATTATCCGCCTCTTCCATATTTTAATTCTATATTATGTATAATAGTACCTAAAGGCATTTTGGTCGAAGTAAATCTTCCTATTGCATTTATAGTAATAGTAAAAAGAAGACTTCTTCCCAAACTGTACAAGCCCATTTCAAGGCATACAGCTTTCTGAATGTGAGACGTAAGATTAAGCTATTGCGTGGTTATCGTTATCATGGATGATTAATAGATACAGACACCCATTAAATAAGCTCAACACCTTTTTGGGTTGAGGTGAAAACCAGTGATTCTTGACCTGTTTTTTTCATTACATCCTCGGCTTATCTTTTTTGTGCCTGCATCTGGCTTTTCTCAATATTTATAAAGAATTTAGCAACAGAATTGATGATTTTCATGATTTGCGTAAACATTATTATTATATGTTCAGGATAACTTAGGAAACTGTTATTCTTTGGCATTTATTTAATAGAAGTGCATCTTTAAGCATCTATCCCGTATGTTACTTTGTAGTTTCGGTATCGCCTCTGACCATCAATCCGAATTGATTATTTAATTTTTTGTACTCAAATTGTCATGTGACAAAAAGTACTCTTTGCTTTTTTTCTTAATTTGATATTCATTATTTGTTTCCATATTATCTTACCCTTGGAAATTGATTTATTTTCAGTCTTATCAAGTTATGGCACGCGCTGTTGTCCCTAGTTGGTTATCCCAATGAGGTTTGTTCTTAATTTTTTGTGAACAGAGTGCTGGGTTCGTGAGTCTATCCTACAACCCAAGCGATTTATATCTGAACACGCAAATCATGTATTCAATTCGCGCTCAGAGGCAAAGTGTTTCCCGTCGAGATAGAGGCGCTAGGGCCCGATGTGATAACATCTCCAATCTTTATTCCTCGCGCATGTAACATATATCTCTTCTCACCATCTGTGTAATTGACTAAACAGATTAATGCGTTGCGATTGGGGTCGTATTCAACACTTGCTACTCTTCCAGCAATATCAGATTTGTTTCTCAGGAAATCAATTTTGCGATACAAGCGTTTGTGAGCGCCCCCTCTATGTCTACTTGTTATTATTCCCGCATGATTACGTCCATTTTGAGATGTTTTTCCATAAGTCAATATTTTGCAAGGCTTGTTCTTTTTTCCTCTTATCATGTTTAAAATGCCTTGGTTTCGGGTACCCCCATTATACGTGGCATATGATCATGCGGCCATATTTTTTTTTTTTCCCTTTTTTTTTTTTATTTTATAAATATTTTATATTAAAACGACTAAAAAAAAGTCTCAGGTTTAATTTAAAAATAATGGAATAAAATACTTTTTTCTTAATTTAATTATCATTTTTTTATATGTATTCAATTTTAATTTATTTCTTGGTTTTTTACTTTTGTTTTTTATACGACTACTATTTATACCTTCCACTTCGACATCAAAAAATTTTTCAATCCAAGATTTCATTTCAGTTTTAGTGAGTTTAGAATCCACTTTAAAAGTGTATTGATTCTGTTGCAAAAGACGAATAGATTTCTCAGTAACAAGTTGGTTCTTTGGCTTATCCGTAGTATCCCCCTCACTTTAGCTATTTTTTATTAATATAGATATATGTAGTTAATTATTTAGTTTAGATAGAATAGATTTATTCTATCTAAACTTTTTCTTTTTTTATAAACTTCCTGTGTAGTTTATTAGTGGTTTCCTTCTTTTTCAGTTTTTTTTTTTATTTAAAATGTCTTTTTTTTTTTTTAATTTTACTTCATATTTATTTTATATCTAATTGCATCCAACAGGAATTGAACCTGTGAATTCGCCAATTATGAGTTGGGTGCTTTGACCATTCAGCCATGGATGCCTTTGCATATCATTTAAATTAGAATTGGCAACCCAATTTAGAATATTATATAAGATAATTTTTATATTTAGTAGAAAATATGGAAATTACTGGAATTAATTACGAATTCGTTCCTTCGGAAACTCGTAATTAGAAAATAAACAAAAGAATTATTCAATTTAATAAATCACTCTAAGATGATACCTTGTTTTTTTAGTGTGTGCCCATCGGGAACGAAGAAAGTCGAAATTTGTCCCTCCCGACTGTCGCATGTGCCGATCAATAGCTGTTGAAAGGATTCCCTCGAAAAAGAAAGAGGGACAAGCAAACAATAAGGAAGCTGAGACGACACTCCTGTCGGGAAATGGAAACAAACGATGAGGGATTCCTCGAGAAGTTAACAACTATTCTTCGCATCGAGTGATTATGGATTATTTGAGGAAAACTGGATTTGAGACATACACGAGGAAGGTTCTGGGAGCAATACCAGTTATGAAGCTCTTTCGAATCAGGAGCCGTGTGAGGTGAGAATTTCACGCACGGTTCTGAATGAGCGGAAAGATCGAAAATCTTCTTTTCGACTCTGACTCTCCTACACCAGTCGTTGCTTTTTTCTCCGTTACCTCTAAAGTAGCAGCTCCAGCTTTATTTACACGACTCTTCGGTTTAATTTTCCCATACTTATCCAATGAGTGGCATATCGCGGTGGGGTTATTAGCTACTTTTAGCATGATATTAGGAAATCTAATTGCCGTTACTCAAAAAAGCGTAAAACGTATGCTAGCTTATCCCTCTATAAGCCAAATTGGATATATCATGATTGGGGTACTTGCCGCAGACTCGGAAAACGGTTACGCAAGTATGATAACTTATACGTTTATCTATATACTCATGAATTTGGGAACTTTTGCTCGTATCATCCCATTTGGTTTACGAACTGGAACTGATAATATCAGGGATTACGCGGGATTATACATGAAGGATCCTGTCCTAACATTCTCTCCGGTTTTACGTTCACCATCTCTAGGGGGTATCCCTCCGCCATCCGGTTTTTTTGGTAAACTCTATCTCTTTTGGCATGGATGGAAAGCAGGTTCATATCCATCAGTTCCGGTGGCGCTTGTCACAAGTGTCATTTCCATCTATTACTATCTAAAAATAATTAAATTAATGTTCACTGGGAATAATGGGAGGAGCAACACACCCATAACTTCTAGACAAAATACATTAGTTTCTCCATCAATTTCAATTTCGAAAAGTTCTCTTGAAATAGCTATGATCATTCGTGTACTAGCATCAACCCTATTGGGTATATTCATAGATCCCATTATCGAAATCACACGGAATACCTTTTTTTAGACATTTTAGACCCACTTCCAATTGTGATACAAAACTTCTTTCCCAAATGATGTGTATTAAAAGCCGGTTCTGCTATCTCAACTAGTTCGTCTATGCAACTTACGAAATAGTTATATCTTCTTCGGTAATTGATCCTGTCATTCTCCTATCTAGCTTGTCTCTTCGCGCCCAAAATCACTTGCTAGGAAAATGATCCCCTGTCTATTCCGGAGGAGATATAAGTATTTCCGCGCAGTGCACAGCTGGAGTTGCGAAGTAAAAACCCACGCCGTTACATCCAACCCTTAGAGAATGCCCTCCCTTTTTTTCTTGTTATGGTATTATTTTTCCATATTGATGAAAAGACTTGCTTGCGAGACAAGCGTGGACTTGTCAGGCCGTATAGAAAAAAGAGTCTCTGTACGAGGAGGGAATCGAACACTGCTTCATTTCAGGGATGACTGATTGCGAGCGGGGCTAGAATCGAACCCTTGTTCATAGCCAGTATGAAGTGGAACCTTACCACTCCCCGAAAAATCAATGAGAAATTGAAAAGGTTTGTTAATTTGGTTTCAATCTCGGTAGAGTCTCCCAGTTAGTAAATCCGGCGAAAGAGAAATGAAAATCTAGGAAGCGGTTGACAGGACTAGATAAATGTTTGTATAATCAAATTGGTTAACAGAATTTAATCACGCTCCCTTGCTTCGAAACGAGGGTAGACACACCAGAAACGAAATGGAGTAATGCGTAGTACGGAGGTTCAAATCCTCGCGAGACGTCCGGAACAAAAATTGTCTTGCATCTTTTCTTTGGAATAAGTCTCCCGACCCCGTTATTTTCACCAACAAGAACCCTGAAGAACTCGAATGTGAATGAGATGGACCAGAAATCCTAGTTTGAGATGGACCAGAAATCCTAGCCCAAGATGGACCAGAAATCCTAGTTTGAGATGGACCAGAAATCCTAGCCCAAGATGGACCAGAAATCCTAGCCCGAGATGGACCAGAAATCCTAGCCCGAGATGGACCAGAAATCCTAGTCTTTCCCCAAACCAAACAGACGGGGGATGGGGTTTTGGAAACCCATCCTTTTTCTGTTTCCCTTGTTTCCAAAGGACTCAAAATCCCATTTTTAAACCGACCAAATAGAGTATCTGGTTAGGGGTATCTAACCAGATACTCAGATTTTCCACACCAATTTTTAGAATGAATGGTTTCATTGATTCATCGAGCAGTAGGTGGATAAAATGCTCCATCTCCAATCTAGATGGAGCTCTACTTGGCTTCGGCGTACTCCCCCTCCAAGAAAATACAAGGTCCCAAGATAGAAGGGAGATCTCTTACGAGGATGATTGATTGCGGGCGAGGAGGGATTCGAACCCCCGTCACCG